CATTTCTGGTCCAACATCGCCTATTTCAATCGGAAACACCCTACCTTTGAGTGCGGTTTGAATTATTTATTCACGTACGCGGAAATAACCGACTAACGTAAAACCTTAAAATCTTTCACTAATTTGAAATTCTAATTAAGAGACCTTAAAGGAAACTAAAAAGGCAAACTAGCAAGTGATGAAGTTTAATTTGATTATTACCAAGATCGAAAACTTTAAAGATATTATAATATGGACGAAATTGATCAAGGCATATATGATTAAAAAATAGGTAATGATTTTTTGAACAAATTTTTGGAAAAAATCAATTAATTAATTTCAATTTGTAGGTCATGGACAAATTGGAAGGAAATAATTAATACAATCAAATATTTTTATTATGCTCCCTAAGTTATAAACATATGAAATGTGAGACGTGAATAAATAAAGTCATTCTTTCTGATGCTAAATGTAAAACAAAAGCCAGATGATGGAAAAAACCAAGAATGTTAAAAACATAATAAAACATTTAGAAAGCTGTATGCTTTGAAAGAAGCTTGTACAGTTTGGGAAGAGACTCTAAATTTCCGTGAAATATTAAAGTCCACTTCAACCAATATACCATTAGGCACGGCTACTCACAATATTGAGTTTACACCAGGCAAAGGCGGACAATTAGTCCGGGCGGCTGGTACTGTTGCGAAAATTATAGCAAAGGAGGGTCAATTAGTAACATTACGATTACCTTCAGGGGAAATTCGTCTAATACCTCAAAAATGTTTGGCAACAATAGGACAGATGGGAAATGTTGATGCGAATAATCTAAGAATAGGTAAAGCAGGCTCTAAACGTTGGTTAGGTAAAAGACCAAAAGTCAGAGGAGTAGTTATGAATCCAATTGATCACCCTCATGGTGGTGGAGAGGGGCGAGTTCCTATTGGCCGTAAAAAACCATTAACCCCTTGGGGTCATCCTGCACTTGGAAAGCGGAGTCGAAAAAATCATAAATATAGCGATACTCTCATCCTCCGTCGTAGGATAAGCTAAAAAATAGGAAGAAAAAATAAAGGATTGTTGACAATGACACGTTCAATAGATAAAGGTCCCTTTGTAGCTGATCATTTATTAAAAAAAATTGAGAATTTAAATCTTAAGAGGGAAAAAAAGATAGTAATTACATGGTCCCGTGCGTCAACTATCGTACCTACAATGATTGGTCATACAATTGCTATTCATAATGGACAAGAACATTTACCAATTTATATAACAGATCGTATGGTTGGTCACAAATTGGGAGAATTTGCTCCTACACGAATTTTTAAGGGACATGCCAAGAATGATAGAAAATCTCGACGTTAATTGTAAGATAATTTTCAATGACAACTTTAAAAAAATCTAACCTAAAAATTGAAGCTTTTAATAAGCATATTCGTATGTCTCCCCATAAGGTACGTAGAGTTGTTGATCAAATTCGTGGTCGTTCCTATGAACAAGCGTTAATGATATTGGAATTTATGCCATATCGAGCCTGTAATACAATATTGAAACTACTTTCTTCCGCAGCAGCAAATGCAAATCATAATTTTGGATTAAACAAAAGTGATTTATTTGTAAATGAAATTCAGGTAAATCAAGGAAGTTTCTTGAAAAGATTACAACCAAGAGCTCAAGGACGAGGTTATCCAATACATAAGCCTACTTGCCATATAAAAATTGTAATGGGAATAATTTCTGAATGAGAAAAAAAAACTTTATTAATAGGATCTGAAATAAAATATATGGGACAGAAAATAAACCCACTCGGTTTTAGGCTCGGTATAACACAGAGACATCATTCATATTGGTTCGCTAAACCGAAAAAATATTCTACACTATTTGGAAGCGATATAGAAATACGTAATTGTATCGAATTTTACGTAAAAAAACATATAAGAAATTCTTCAAATTATGGTGGAATAGCACGTATTGAAATTCACAGAAAAACAGATTTAATTCAAGTTGAAATATATACAGGATTCCCTGCATTATCAATAGAAAATCGCGGACGAGGAATTGAACAATTAAGAAATGATGTACAAAACGTAGTAGATCCTAGAGACAAACGACTTAGATTAACTTTGATTGAAATAACGAAACCTTATGAAGAATCTAATATTCTTGCGGAATATATTGCTTTGCAATTAGAAAGTAGGGTAGCTTTTAGAAGAACTATGAGAAAAGCTATTGAGTTGGCGGGGAAAGGGAATATCGGAGGTATAAAAATACAAATAGCTGGACGTTTGAATGGCGCGGAAATAGCTCGTGTAGAATGGGCACGAGAAGGTAGAGTTCCCTTACAAACGATTAGAGCTCGAATAAATTATTGTCATTATGCGGCTCGAACAATATATGGAGTATTGGGAATCAAAGTTTGGATATTTCGAAACGAAAAATAATTATTTTATAAATTTAATAAAAACTTGCTATGCTTAGTGTGTGACCCGTATATATTCTTCTCGATTCAATTCGTCAAAATTCTGAAAATATAGAATTTCTTACTGAAAGAGATTAGAAAAAATTCATGACTATAAATTGGATTGAACCAATAAACTAATTAACTAAAAAATATTTATTAGATTACTGTTTCCACGAAAATGAAAAACATTTTTCGTAAAGCGGAATGGAATGAGAAAGAATCGTATGGTTTATGGAATAATTAGAAATTCCGTAGCAGTATTACAAAGCAGGAAAAAAAAGAGTTCTTATTCAATGAAAACTAAGGAAATTGAATAATAATTTTTGGGCTCAATTGCGAAAAAAGAACCTAATCGAAAAATTTTGAATCATGAAAACGAGGAAATTTGCGGAAGATTTATTCCTTAGGCTAGGATAGCAAAAGAAACCAATGAAATAACTTTTTTATTTTCAAGAGTTGATATTTGCTAATGATTTTTTCAAAAAAATTTAGAAAATTTTCTAATTCATAAGGAGCCGGATGAGAAGAAACTTTCATGTCCGATTCTGAAGTAGCGAAAAGTTCGACTATAACCCCAAAAGAACCAAATTTCGTAAACAACACAGAGGAAATTTAAAAGGAATAGCTACTCGAGGCAATTCTATTTGTTTTGGAAAGTTCGCTCTTCAAGCACTTGAACCTGCTTGGATTACGTCTCGACAAATAGAAGCGGGCCGAAGAGCTATAACTCGTTATGCTCGACGTGGCGGCAAATTATGGATTCGTATATTTCCTGATAAACCAATTACTATGAGACCTGCAGAAACACGTATGGGTTCGGGTAAAGGCGTACCTGAATATTGGGTTGCTGTAGTTAAACCTGGAAAAATACTTTATGAAATAAGTGGAGTATCTGGAAATATAGCTAAAGCAGCCATGAAAATTGCTGCCTATAAAATGCCTATACGTACCCAGTTCATTACGACAAATGAAAAATATGGAAAGATGTAGAAAATAAAATGTATATTCAATTTTTTTACCCTGTTCCTCTCCCCGATATAAAATATCAAAATTTTTGCATGGAGAAAGGACCGTAAACAAAAAAAAATGATTCAACCTCAAACTTATTTAAATGTTGCAGATAATAGCGGAGCTCGAAAATTAATGTGTATTCGGGTTATAGGAACAAGTAATCGAAAATACGCCAATATTGGTGATATCATAATTGCCGTTGTTAAAGAAGCTGTTCCTAATATGCCAATAAAGAAATCGGAAATAATTAGAGCAGTTGTTGTACGTACTAAAAAAGAATTTAGACGCAATAATGGTTCAATAATAAAATTTGATGATAATGCAGCAGTTGTCATTAATCAAGAAGGAAACCCAAAGGGAACGCGGGTTTTTGGTCCAATTGCTAGGGAGTTAAGAGAAGCCAATTTTACAAAAATAGTTTCATTAGCTCCTGAAGTTTTATAAAAAATTTTCTACATTTATATCGTATAATTTTGGCAAAAGACCATATTTTGGAGTAAAAATTTTGTGAATAAATAAAAAAGACTTTTTTATCTTTCTGAATTTATTTTATTTTTTTGTCCCGAACCAGCGAGAAAAGATGTGGAAATAATATTTTTTGATCAATTCAAGGAGTTTTTATGGGTAATGATACCATCGCTAATATGATAACTTCCATAAGAAATGCAAATTTAGGGAAAATCAAAACTGTTCAAGTACCTGCTACTAATACAACTCGAGATATAGCAAAAATTCTTTTACAAGAAGGTTTTATAGAAGATTTTGTTGATAATCAGAAAAATGTTTTAATTTTAAATTTGAAATATCAGGGAAAGAGAAAGAAAGCGTATATAACAACTTTGAGACGTATTAGTAAATCCGGTTTACGAATATATTCGAATCATAAAGAAATTCCAAAAGTTTTGGGGGGAATGGGTATTGTAATTCTTTCTACTTCTGGTGGTATTATGACCGATCGAGAAGCTCGACAGAAGAAAATTGGGGGAGAACTCTTATGTTATGTATGGTAATTCAATATATAAACTCGTTATAGAAAGAAAGTTGGAACTGTTTTTATCAACATTAGTTAATTCAAAAGAACATTCTCCTATTAATGAAAAAACAAAATCTAATTGATATGGAAGGTGTAGTCACGGAATCGCTTCCGAATGCAATGTTTCGCGTTTGTTCAGATAATGGATGTCAAGTGTTAACTCATATTTCGGGTAGGATAAGACGGAATTATATAAGAATATTACCCGGGGATAGGGTAAAGGTGGAATTAAGTCCATATGATTTAACTAAGGGTCGTATAACATACAGACTCCGTACAAAATCTTCAAATAATTGAAAAAAAATTCCACTATTAAGAGAAGGATATAAATATGAAAATTCGGGCTTCTGTTCGTAAAATTTGTGAAAATTGTCGATTAATTCGCCGCCGGAGACGAATAATGGTAGTTTGTTCCAATCCAAAACATAAGCAGAGACAAGGTTAGAAATAAATTTTTTAAGTTACATTACATCAAATTATATATACTAAGCTATGCCAAAATCTATAAGAAAAATTAATCTGCGTAAAGGTAAACGTAGATTACCCAAAGGAGTTATTCATATCCAAGCAAGTTTTAACAATACAATTGTAACTGTTACGGACATACGCGGACAAGTAGTTTCTTGGTCTTCAGCCGGTGCTTGCGGATTCAAAGGTGCGAAAAAAAGTACACCGTTTGCTGCTCAAACTGCAGCTGAAAACGCCACTCGAATCTTAATTGACCAAGGTTTGAAACAAGCTGAAGTTATGATTAATGGTCCAGGTCCGGGAAGGGATACGGCATTACGAGCCATTCGTAGAAGTGGTATTATACTAAGTTTTGTGCGTGATGTAACACCAATGCCACATAATGGTTGTCGACCTCCCAGAAAAAGACGTGTATGAAAAAACTATGAAAAATATTGATATGATTCAGAATGAAATTGAAGTATCTACTCAAATATTACAATGGAGATGCATTGAATCCAGAATGGAGAGTAAACGTCTTCTTTATGGAAGATTTGCTATCTCACCTTTCCGAAAAGGACAAGCTAATACAGTTGGAATAGCTACGCGTAGAGCTTTGCTGAATGAGATTGAGGGAGCCTCAATAACATATGTTGCGATAGAGAAAGTTAAACATGAATACTCTACAATAATTGGTGTTCAAGAATCTATTCATGATATTTTGATCAATCTAAAAGAAATTGTGTTTAGAAGTGACTCGTGCGAACCTCAAAAAGCATATATTTCTATAGACGGACCAAAAAAAGTAACTGCCCAAGATATAAAAGTACCCCCATCGGTTAGGGTAATTGATAATACACAATATATAACAACGTTAACAGAAGCTATTTCACTAGATATTGAATCAAATATTGAAAAAGATCGTGGATATCGTATAGAAAATTTACAAAAATACAAAAATAATATTTTTCCACTAGATGCAGTATTTATGCCAATAAGGAATGTCAATTATAGCGTTCATTCTTTTGAATTAAGAGAGAAGATAAAAGAAATACTTTTTCCCGAAATATGGACCGATGGTAGTTTAACCCCAAAAGAAGCCCTTTATGAAGCTTCTCGAAATTTGATTGATTTATTCATTCCCCTAATCAATTCAGAAAGAAAAGAAACGACTCCTCAAATGGGGGAAAGAAAAGAATCCAATATACCTTATCTACCCTTTCAATCATTATCAGCTGATATGGAGGAAATGACAAAAGATACTCTTTTTAAACATATCTTTATTGACCAATTAGAATTACCAGCTAGAGCTTATAATTGTCTGAAGAGGGTTGATGTACATACTATATATGATTTACTAAATTATAGTGAAAAGGATTTGGTGAAAATCAAAAATTTTGGTAAAAAATCAGTGGAACAAGTTTTAGAAGCTTTGAAAAAACGTTTTTCAATTAATTTATCAAATAAATAACTGAATTTTTGATGCAAGAAAAACCTAAAAAGACTTTCGAAAGTCTTTTTAGGTTTTTCTTGCATCAAAAATTCAGTTATTGTTCAGTATTTGTAAAGAAATAACTTATTAATTTTTGGAACAACCCTAAAGTCAGAGATTTATCAATTGGTAAAGCAGCTCCAATTCCTAACCAAATAGCTGCGACAGTACCTACTAAAAATACAGTAGTAGCTACTGGACGACGGAAAGGGTTTTGAAATTTATTAACGTTCTCTAAAAAAGGGACTGTTAATAATCCTGCGGGTACTGCAGCCATCAAAAGTACACCTAATAATTTATTAGGTACTGTCCGAAGTATTTGAAACACTGGAAAAAAATACCATTCCGGTAATATTTCCAAGGGTGTTGCAAAAGGGTTGGCTGGTTCACCAATCATTGAAGGTTCTGGAACAGCTGGACCTACGGTGCATGCAATAGTCCCTGAGATAACTACGGGAAATATGTATAAAAGATCATTTGGCCAGGCAGGCTCTCCATAATAATTATGCCCCATACCTTTTGCTAATTTAGCTCGTAATATAGGATCACTTAAATCAGGTTTTTTTGTTATTAGGATAGGTTGGCACAATCCCCCCAAAGAACTGGAAATGATACTTTAGTATCCGCCAGCTCAGGTACTGGCAAAAAATTATATAATTCTCTTCAATACCCATAATCCAAATAAATTAATTTTATTGTTTTCTGGATAATCTTTTACAATTTATACTTATTAAAAAATACAAAATTTTGACTTATAAATTATTTACTAATGCAATTATTTTTCCTTAGATTCTTCTATTATTCCGATATTTTTTTTGATGCAATAGGAATGAATGCATTCATATACTAGAATTTTGATATTTTCGTATATATAAGATATATAAAAAACTTATTTGAATTTGACGAAATCTAGTTTCTCATTCAATCATAGAATTATATTTTTTGAGTAAAAGCATAAACCCAAGTTTTTATTTTTTTCTGCAAAAAATGATTGGGATAAAAAACACATAATTATTTTTTACGTGACAGATTAAATAAAATTTCTGTGTAGCAAAACTAAGTATTTACTAAAGTCACACACTCCCATAATTCATTTTTTCCTTATTTTCTTTCAAAAAATTAATTTTTTTAGATGTGAAAAATCTAACTGTCGAATAAAAAATAAACTAAATCTATTAGTAAATTTTAGCAGGAAATTACACTCTAGACTTATCATTCTCTATACTATAATGGACCCGAAATACCTTGCTTTCGAATCATTGGGAAATGCATCAACATGACTATTGCGGTGGGGGGCGGTAATACAAATGTATGTAGACTATAAAAACGAGTTAATGTAGATTGACCTACACTTACACTTCCTCTCAATAATTCAACCAAGGGAGATCCTATTATCGGAATAGCTTCTGGAACACCAGTCACAATTTTAACAGCCCAGTAGCCAATTTGATCCCAAGGCAATGAATACCCTGTAACACCAAAAGATACAGTTAATACTGCTAAAATAACTCCAGTAACCCAAGTTAATTCACGGGGTTTTTTGAAACCTCCTGTTGGATAAACGCGAAAAATATGCAAAATCATCATTAGAACCATCATACTAGCTGACCATCTATGAACTGATCGAATAAGCCAACCGAAATTAACTTCAGTCATGATATATTGAACTGATGAGAAAGCTTCAATAACAGTAGGACGATAATAAAAAGTCATGGCAAAACCAGTAGCTACTTGAACTAAAAAGCAAGTTAGGGTGATACCACCTAAACAATAGAATATATTAACATGAGGAGGTACATATTTACTTGTAATATCATCTGCAATCGCCTGAATCTCTAATCGCTCTTCGAACCAATCATATACTTTATTTAGATAGGTTAACAATGTTTTCCCCCTAAAAAAACCGTAAATGATTATTTATAATCATACGGCTAAAACGGGTTCAATCTCTAATTCATATATTTAAAAATTGAACTCATCCTAATCTCAAGTTAATTTATATATTCATTCTCTCCGAATTGTAATTAAATTTTGAGCAATCTCTTCTTTTGTTAATTAAATTGAATATCAAAATTATCTGGTTCAAATCGTAATAATTATTTATAAAACTTTAGATTCTGGTTACGCTCTGATGACTTATGAAAAAATTAATGGATTAAATTTTTTCTTTTCATTTGGATCTATAAAAATCTCTTTTTTCTTCCCGATTTATTCTAGGGAGAAAAAAGAGATTTTTATAATATATCGATTACAAAGTCGAATGAATAGGTTTATGAGAATTAATCATAGTTTCAATTTCTATTATTTTTGTGCTTCAGATGCTCATAATTTTGAAAAATCTGACAAGGATAAAACTTCATTATTTAACATGAAAGGGTTTGAAATCCCATATTATAAATAAATCGATCGATCAGAACGAGCCGCACACCCATATTCGAAAAATCCTTTTAATTTAATAATTACACGATTGAACTACCAAATTTTGAAAAAGATAATTTTTTTCTTATTAAAATCTTTAGTATTACCAACTAACTGGAACTCCATCCAGTAAAACAGACGAATTATAAAGTTCCAAAATAATAACTGGGAAAATAGCGAAAAGAGCCATTGCAATACCCATAAGAGGAGTTGTTCCCCAACCTGGAGCTACTTTGCCATATTCTGAATTTAACGGTTTTAATATATCACCTATTCCACTTTTTTTCCCGCCAGTTTTTGGCGCATCATCAATTATTTGTGTAGCCATAAATTTCTCTGATTAAGTTGAGATTTATTAACTTTGTGTACTATTATATTAGAAATATACATTGAAACTATACCATATTCTTGGAAATTACTTAAAAATGGAAACCGCAACTTTTGTCGCTATCTTCATATCTTGTCTACTTATCAGCTTTACTGGTTATGCTTTGTACACTGCTTCCGGAAAACCTTCCAATGAACTAAGAGATCCTTTCGAAGAACATGAAGACTAAATCTAACTAATGACTCTCTGAAAAGGGAGTCATTGTTCATAAAAAGATTTTTATTTTTTTCCTTTGCTTGGTACTTTAGGGGGTTCTCTAAAGAAAATAGCAAAGAAAATAATACCTAGCGTACCTACCAACAAAAATGTATAAACCAATGCTTCCATATGTTTGTATATTGGGTAAAAATTTACAAAAAATTTTTGTATTTATCAAATGATCATTTCCTTCGGAAAGAAGTTGAGTTGAGGAAATAAAAACATTTGGGTATACTCAATTTCTATTTGTTAGGAAAAAAATATAGAAATATATTTTTCTACCGTTTAGTAGTTAAATCTCCTAATTTCTGAAATGCTCCAAATTCAAGTTGAGCATCCAAATCTGGGTCAATACCTGCAAAAACATCTCTAAACAATGTTCTAGCACCATGCCAAATATGACCGAAAGGGAAAAGAAGAGCAAAAGTTGCATGGCCAAAAGTGAACCAACCTCGAGGGCTGCTACGAAACACACCATCTGATTTTAAAGTTGCCCGATCAAATTCAAAAATTTCACCTAATTGAGCACGTCTTGCATATTTTTTCACGGTAGCGGGATCATCAAAACTAACTCCGTCAAGTTCACCACCATAAAATTCAACGGTTACCCCTACCTGTTCAACACTATATTTAGATTCTGCTCTTCTGAAAGGAACATCAGCTCGAACAATTCCTTCTTCATCTACTAAAACCACTGGAAAGGTTTCGAAAAAAGTCGGCATACGACGTACAAAAAGTTCATGACCTTCTTTATCTTTAAAAACTGCATGACCTAACCAACCGACTGCTATACCATCTCCATTATCCATTGCTCCAGCTCTGAATAAACCACCTTTGGCTGGGTTGTTACCAATATAATCATAAAATGCTAATTTCTCCGGAATTTTTGACCAAACTTCAGATAAATTTGAATTTTCAGCTTTTCCCGAACGAATTCTTCGATCTATTTCCTGTTGAAAAAAGCCTTGATCCCATTGGTAACGTGTGGGACCGAACAATTCTATTGGAGTCGCTGCTGAACCATACCACATGGTTCCAGCAACTACAAAAGCCGCGAAAAACACCGCAGCAATACTACTCGACAAGACTGTTTCAACATTCCCCATACGCAGACCTTTATACAGTCTCTGGGGAGGACGAACACTAAGATGAAATAACCCTGCTAATATCCCTAAAATACCTGCAGCAATATGATGAGAAGCTATTCCTCCTGGAACAAAAGGATCAAACCCTTCTGCACCCCAAGCTGGCGCTACAGGTTGTATTTTTCCAGTTAATCCATATGGATCCGACACCCATATTCCAGGACCAAATAAGCCTGTTACATGAAAGGCACCAAATGCAAAACATGGGACTCCAGAAAGAAATAAATGAATTCCGAAAATTTTGGGCAAATCAAGCGAAGGTTTGCCTGTACGTTCATCACGAAATAATTCCAGATCCCAAAAAACCCAATGCCAAATAGCGGCCGAAGATGATAAACCTGATAACACAATGTGAACGACAGCAACACCTTCATAACTCCATATACCAGCGTTATTTACAGTTTCTCCAGTTATACTCCATCCCCCCCATGATTTTGTTATCCCCAAACGTGTCATAAAGGGTATAACAAACATACCTTGTCTCCACATTGGATCAAGAACGGGATCTGACGGATCGAAAACAGCTAACTCATATAGAGCCATTGAACCAGCCCAACCGGACACTAATGCAGTATGCATTAAATGCACGGCAATTAAGCGGCCGGGATCGTTTGAAACAACAGTGTGAACACGATACCAAGGTAAACCCATAAAAAACCCCTTTCTCAAAGAGAATTAAACGCTATGTAACTTTTTCTTTCAGATTAAAAACTTCTATTATTTGTCGAGCCCTCTTTCAATCATCCCGAAGGTCAACATCATTAAATAAAATATGATTAAGTCCTCTACCAATAAACGTAATCAAAAACATTTTAGCATTTGTGTATTCGGTATCCCAGTAAAGAGATTGGTCCCACTATAATTTATTAGATACAGATCCAAATAATAAATTTATATTCCCGATTCAGTAATCCATACTAAAATGTTATATTCAATATATAACTATTAGAGTAGAATCTGAGTATAATATATTTATCTTAAAACCTACGTTTTAGAATAATCGAGTTGTATTTCTTTCATGGAGTTAAAATAAAATATGCCTATTGGTGTTCCGAAAGTTCCTTTTCGTCTCCCTGGAGAGGAAGATGCCGTATGGATTGACGTATAGTGCGCCTTATTAAACCTTTCAATTATATGGAATCTATATCCATAATTTTATCCGACTGAATTATCCATTACTCACTTGAAATTGATCAATATATCCAAAACTCCAAAGCGTGATGTTTAGATCAAAAACTTATTAATTCAATAAAATCTATGGTTAATTCAAATAAATAAAGTGTTTGAGCTTCTTCCAATGATTGAGGGGTGGAAAACAAACTGAAAAAATTAGAAATTATTTGTTTATATGTACAACTAAGAATCGGATAAAATTTCTTATGAAGTAGAACATAAACCTAAAGATTTAAGATGAAATTACTACGGAGATAAGAAAATTGTTGTGATAATATTACAGGTACATCAATATGTGAAAGAAAGTTCAATGAGCATAGAGCTGGATTGAACAAAAAAATGTAAAGAAGTCTATAATTTTTTGCAATTATTCAAGCTGTATGCACTTAAAAATGCTTGTACAGTTTCTATAAGAAAAAGATGATGAATTTATCTTAATCAATCGACTTTATCGAGAAAGATTACTTTTTTTGGGTCAACAAGTAGATGATGAAATCGCGAATCAACTTATTGGTATTATGATGTATCTTAACGGAGAAGATGAAAGTAAAGATATGTTTTTATATATAAATTCCCCAGGGGGGGCTGTTTTAGCCGGAATTTCCGTTTATGACGCGATGCAATTCGTAGTCCCTGATGTACATACAATTTGTATGGGACTAGCAGCTTCAATGGGTTCTTTTATTTTAACTGGTGGAGAAATTACCAAACGTATAGCACTACCTCACGCTTTGTGTCAATGTGTCTTTCCCTTATATTTATGTCTAACACCGAAAAAATGGAAAATAACACGACATATCTTTTTTATGTGAAACTGAGAAAAATTCAATATAAAAAAATATTTTTAACGAGTTTGTTTTAGCGTCATAGACTCATGAGTAAAGTTTTACTTTAAAAAAATTTAATTGAAAGAAACTTTGTAATTGTTTAATAAAATTGAATAAGATAAGATCAGTTTATTTTTCATATAGCAACAGAACGATCGTGAAATCTGGTAAAAGATGGTTTTTTAGATTATTATTATGGATAATAATAAGGTATTCATAATTCAATTTCTCTATGAAAATTGGAAACAAATATCGAATCTATTATAGAGCTGTATGCAAGTGGAAATGCCTGTACAGTTCATATATTTTATTTTAAGTTCTAAAGAAAAAATTAGAATATTGTTTATTAATTAGGGTAATGATTCATCAACCAGCTAGTTCTTATTATGATGGGCAAGCTGGGGAATGCATTATGGAAGCCGAAGAAGTTTTGAAACTTCGCGATTGTATTACTAAAGTTTATGTACAAAGAACGGGTAAACCTTTATGGGTTATTTCCGAAGATATGGAAAGAGATGTTTTTATGTCAGCGAACGAAGCAAAAATTTACGGTATTGTTGATTTAGTTGCTATAGAAAATAATTCGAATTCTGCAAATAATTAGAAATAAAATATAAATTGATTTGCTAGGGTTGGATTAATCCCAAACCGTGAAATTCTGCATACAAATTAAAATGCCTACTATTCAACAACTAATTCGGAATAAGAGACAACGAATTGAAAATAGAACAAAATCCCCAGCTCTGAAGGGATGTCCTCAACGTCGGGGAGTATGTACTAGAGTGTATGTGTGACCTGTTTGAATCAAACACTTGCTTTATTATTGAGATAATTCTTGCAGATTAACTCTTTATATAGTAATTAAAGTGAAGATACATCATTTATTTTAAATGAAATTTATAGTTTTTTTTGGTGCAAATCCGACCACCTTTTATTTTGGATAGAAAATCATTCCTCAATGGTAGCGATTGATCATCAATCCATTAAGCGGGGAATATAATCACAATTTCTCACATAAAGAATAAGTTATTGAAAAAATGAAATAAAAAGGTCAGTTATTGAGCAAACTTTTTTCAAACATGCCGTTAATGAATTTCTTATTTTAGTTAGAAAAAAAGCTTAGAATCAGTATCTATACAAATAACTGATACTAATTGAATTAACTTTGGCAATTTAAAAGGACCGAATCGTTGAAGTAGAAACTATAGAAACAAAGGAATTCATGATTTTACTTAGTTAGAGGTTTCATCCCTCTCTCAGTAAGAGATTATCAAATTAAAAAGATCATGTTAGGGAAAGTTATAACAGCAAAAGCTTTTGGAATTGTTATTTTATACATTGGAAATATAGCAATTTAACAAGTAAAGAATTTGATAAGATAATTCCAAATATCTTGGAGGGAATAGTCGGAAATATGGAAGAACTAAGCAATATTTGGGAATGAGTTATTTTTTCTATTACATAAAAGTTTTCTAATAATTTGAAGGAGCACAGACTAATGACTAGGGTTAAACGTGGTTGCGTAGCACGAAAACGTCGTAAAAATATTCTTACGCTTACATCCGGATCTCGTGGAACTCATTCAAAACTTTTTCGAACTGCCAACCAGCAAGGAATGAGAGCATTAGCATCCTCTCATCGTAATAGAGGTGAAAAAAAACGAGATTTTCGTCGTTTATGGATTACTCGACTTAATGCAGCAGCACGAGACAATGGAATTTCCTATAATAAATTGATACAATATTTGTATCAAAATGGAATCTTTCTGAATCGAAAAATACTTGCTCAAATAGCTATATTAGATAAAATCGCTCTTTCTACAATAATTGAAATAATCGCGAGAAGAGAGAAATAGTAAAGGAACCTCTCCGGTAAGTTTTTAAATTAACCTTCCGGGAGGTTCTGATGAAGGGAATAAGTTTATATAGAAAATAACAAATCAATTTTCATTATTAAGAAAAGGTAATAAGGCTAAAACACGAGCTCGTTTAATTGCTAAAGTCAGGAAACGCTGTTGTTTCGAAGTTAATCTATTTGTTCGTCTAGATAATATTTTTCCCTGTTCACTAATAAATCTTCGAAGCAAACTTATATTTTTATAATCAATGAATTCTCCTGATCTAATTGCTGGAATACGTTTACGCGAGGACCCTCTAGATTTGGTCATAAATTAATTCTATAAAATTTTCAAATATTCTTTATTTCTTTATTTCTTTGTGAATAGTATGGCTATCACAATAACGACAAAACTTTTTCAACTCTAATCTCATTGATGTATTTCGACGATTTTTTTGAGTTGTATATCGAGAAATACCTCGACATCTTTTCTCAGAATTTTCGGCACAATTAATACATTCTAAATTAATGGTTACTCTTATTTCCTTACTTTTAGCCATAGTTTTATTCGAAAACTTTAGGTTTTATAATAAAACCTGTTTGAAAAATATTGATAAAATAACTTATTAAGTATATTCGGGACAAAAAAATGATATCTATTTTTAATGAGAAAAAGTTTAAAAACTTATTAGGTCAATAATTTATATCTATTTTTAAAGAAAAGGAAGAACTAAAGCATCTGGAAAAAAACGATTAATTTCTATTGATAAACCAGCTAAAAATCCAAACCATAATGTAGCTAAAACAGGTGCTGTAGATAAATAGGTTTTTGCATCTTGCATCGTTAATTCCTCTCATTTCTCTAAGATAATTTGTTCCATATTTTTATTTGTAGATTAATATTATAATACAGACGCTATAGCCTAAATCCCCGGGAAAGATACTACTATAATTTAATGTAGTCTTCTTCTTTTTTTCATCTATCGATTGTAAAGATAATAACTAGAATAAATTAAGTATAATAATTATGGAAATTTTGAAATTTAGGGATGTAGCGCAGTTTGGTAGCGCGTTTGTTTTGGGTACAAAATGTCGCAGGTTCGAATCCTGTCATCCCTACCTTTATATTTGAATATAAAGATTGTAAAAAAATTATAAACGCTCTTAGTTCAGTTCGGTAGAACGCAGGTCTCCAAAACCTGATGTCGTAGGTTCAAATCCTACAGAGCGTGACTCATCTAACTTGAAAAAATTTGAATTCCAAAAATGATTCAAAGATCTAATTGGTCTCCACGTCGATATTGCAAATATGCAGTTACGAATAAACCAAGTAACGTTATAGGAATTAACCCAAGAACAATCCCAGAGAGTAAAGCTTCAACCATTTTTTTGATTCTATCAACCAAAATAATATCTAATTAATTGATTATTCTAGTTCGTTATTGATCCCAAATTAATTTTTTGGGAAATACAATGAAATTTTATATCCCGATGAATCATTTTTCCTAAATAAGTTCTATCTTACTCAAACCAATAAATAACACTAATGCTAATGTTAAAGCCCCGATCAGGAACAAAGAATAACTAATTATTATAAGCATGAAAAACCTAATAAGATGTTGCATATACTTCGATCAATAAATTATATAAAATTTTTTGATAGGAGAAAATCAAAATTTTTTTCATTTGGAAAAGAACTATATAGCAAATGTAACTAATATTGGGGATAACGATAATGGTAAAGATAATTATATTATAATTATATATATAATATGATGGTGATAATAATATTTTCAAAAATTTTCCTTGCTGGGTCAAAGGAACATTAGCTATACTAAATCAGTATGGTTCAAAAATACCTTTGGTATAGAATTGACAACATAACAAGATTAAGGGAATAAAAAAATTAGCAGATTTTTAAATCTTAGACTTTTTCTTTTCTGTAAAATTGATTCCTCTTGTCTTTACAAATATATACGGAGCTAACCATGTCTGGAAATACAGGAGAGCGTCCTTTTGCTGATATAATCACCAGTATTCGATATTGGGTAATCCATAGCATTACTATACCTTCCTTATTTATTGCGGGATGGTTATTTGTCAGCACAGGTTTGGCTTATGATGTGTTCGGAAGTCCCCGTCCAAATGAATATTTTACGGAAAATCGACAAGAAATTCCACTAATAACTGGCCGTTTCAATTCTTTGGAACAAATTGATGAATTTACAAAATCCTTTTAGGGGGTATTAATGACTATAGATAGAATTTATCCAATTTTTACAGTGAGATGGTTAGCCGTTCATGGGTTAGCTGTACCTACAGTTTTCTTTTTGGGGGCCATATCAGCAATGCAATTTATCCAACGATAAACTATTAGAAAAATCTTAAAGCTATGACACAACCAAATCCAAATAAACAAAGTGTAGAATTAAATCGTACTAGCCTCTATTGGGGCTTACTATTAATATTTGTGCTTGCTGTTCCATTCTCCAATTATTTTTTTAATCAAGAGAAATAATGTCTTTGCCTCATCTGGAAAAAATACTTTTTTCTATTATTTGTAACTGTGTATGTCTTTAGATATGACCATTTAATAAAATTTTGAAAACAAGGAGGTTAAATTCAATGGCCAATACTACCGGAAGGATTCCTTTATGGCTAATCGGTACTGTAGCCGGTATCATTGTAATCGGTTTAGTAGGTATTTTTTTCCATGGATCATATTCTGGATTGGGATCATCTTTGTAGGACGAGAATGAAATAATACATATAAAGACTTGCTTTTCATTGGATTTCAATAAAAAACTTTACCCTTTTTAAATAAAAAGGGTAAAGTTTTTTATTGAAATCCAATTTTTGAATTTGATAAACGGAATAAAAAACTAGAAATTCATTTCAGCTAATTGTACCTTTTCAAATTGTTTCTTTTTGAGTACCAAGAAGATTTGCGCGAGAATGACTGACCCAAGAAAAACCAGAAGACCTTGAATACGTAATGGATCCTGTAAAACTATTTCTGCATCACCTTGCCCAAAACCACCAACATTTGGATTGTTAGTTAAAGGTTGATCAATTTTCACAGTTTCCCCTTCCGAAATAATAAGTTCGGGTCCTGGAGGTATAATATCAATAACTTCATGACCATCTGATATGTCATTTATCACAATTTCGTAACCACCTTTCTCTTTACGCAAAATTTTATTTATTTTACCTGTAGCTGAAGAATTGTAAACTGTATTATTGCTTTTACTCCCATCGGGATAAATTTGCCCTCTTCCTCTATTTCCACCAACATAAATGGGATACTTCAAAAAATAAGCATCTTTATTAGTAGCCGGATCTGGAGAGAGGATTGGAAAAACAATTTCACTATACTTTTTACCTGGAACAGGACCTATTACCAAAATATTTTTTTTCTCGTTGCTGTATGGCTGAAAGAAAAGATTGGCCATTTTTTCTTTAATTTCCGGGGGAATACGATCAACAGGAGCTAATTCAAAACCTTCAGGTAAAATTAAAACTGCTCCAACATTTAGACCTCCTTTTTTCCCATTAGCAAGTACTTGTTTCACTTGTAAATCATAGGGAATTTTAACAACCGCTTCAAACACCGTATTTGGAAGAACCGATTGTGGTACCTCTATATCGACAGATTTTTTTGCTAGATGACAATTAGCACAAACAATCCGGCCCGTAGCTTCTCGAGGATTTTCATATCCTTGTTGCGCAAAAACCGGATATGCTTCTGAGAGGGATGGCCAAATAATTATATTTATAATACTTATCAAGGAAATCGATCGCGTTACCCATTTTATAATTAAGTTATTCAATTTTCTATTTTGCATAGTTCCATTATCCGTTTCAAATAATTTTAATGAGTAAAATAATTTATTTAAATTACTCGATTTGAGGCATTTGCCATTCTCCTAGCAATAAAAATAAAAATTTTAAAATTTTCTAATTTTGTTTGAATTTATATAGAACAAAAAATTCAAATAGTTCTTTCATTTCTTACGAAAAAATTGAAATTATGATGAAAAATGCGAATTTATTCTTTATTCATTCATCGTATGATAAGTTGCTACGATGGAAGGCGATATACGATTTAAATGACGAAAAATCAAATATTTAAAAACTGTATCTAAAATAACTGGAAATGTTGATACAAAACAGGAAATTACCCATTTATTATGAACGAAACCAAAATGTTCTAAACAAGAACTTATTACAAGTTCCCAACCATGGGGGGAATGAGATCCAATGCATAAATCAGTTAATAAGAGAATGAGAAAAGCTTTCATTGTATCACCCAAACTATAAAACAATTCTTGAACCCAAGAATTTAAAATAACAAGACGTTCTTTACCGAAAATGAGAAAACTACTGAGGGTGATGAAATAAATAATATCTGTTGATAAATGTGAAATAGTTACAATACTATCATCGTTGTAATTTTCAACTAATTTAACAGTTTGTTGGTGTATCTCACCGGTCAAATTTTTTGATTGTATTGTAAAAGACGAATTTGTAATAATTTGATCTAACCAAAAAAGTTCTTCAATTTCTTGAAGTTTTTCTAAAGCTTTTTCTTCTTGAAAATAAGTCAGAAAAATTTGTGATTGATTATTATTCCACCAATTATGAATCCAAGGTTCTGAAAAACATTTTTGGTAAAAGAGGGCAATTAATAAGGGAATAATAATTAAACATCCGATATACTGCAAAGAAGCTAAAGCTTGATATTTTGCTAATCTAAACTCTTGAAGTACTAATGAGCTCGATTGATTCGTTAATTCTGCTTTGAATCTCGAAAGAGTACGTGTTATTGACCGTGGTAATAAACCAATAGATTCATAGGATATTGTTGTCAATCCGGGTCTTTTTATTCCCAGTACAGCATATTCATTCCCATCTTTCGAATCAATAGATGTTGATAACGTAAATAAATAGTGACGTCGCCATACGTATAAATCATTCAGAGTAGCTTCAATCCAAGCTAATTTTCTATTAATTTTTCTAATTAATGCTTTCTCCGAATTATCGTTAAAACTTACACCTGTTCGCAGCGGTTTGTTTTCATAAGACTTATATTTCAAGATTTTATCTTTGAAAAAAAAACTTTTGAACTTATTCAACACTATTAATTTTAAAAATTGAAGAAAATTGGTGAAAGATAAACCAAATTGATATTTAAGAAGACTTAGATATATTATAAAAACAGAATTATTTAATTCTGTATTTGTGTAAAAAAGAATGGATTGCCAGGAACGTTTGGAAGAAAAAAGCATATTTTTATATAGAAAATAATTTCTCTTTATTTTCTCTATACGTTTGCTAGCCTGATAGGCTTTTTCAAGATACTTATAGGGTACTATTTGCCAGTAGGGTAGGTTTTTCATGAAATAATTTGATTTGGCTAAAAAAAATTTCTTTTTTGTCTCCTTATCCAGGGAAAACTAACTTTATCAAATAAATGTCTTTCAAATCCCCTCAATAGAAAGTTTTGAAAAACGAGCTAATTCTGCTGCTTTAGTCTCCATTTCTTCCAAGGTTGAATATTCTTCAATACGACTTAACGGAATATTTTGTTGACTTTTCATTCTAATGTAAAGAACTCTACGAGATAAAAATCCTTCTTGAACTTCCATACGTATTGCTTGAATATCCTCAATATAAAATTGAATAAGAATTCGACGATTTTTTCCAGGAAATCCCCAACGAAAAAGCGAAAAAATACCTTTTTGTTTATCGAATCTATTATAGCCACTGCCTACGTTCCACCAAATAGTGAACCATAAATATAAACTAATAAACGAACCTGCTATACCATAGAAAAACATAACAAGTCCTTGTGGAATAAATAAAATTTGCTCGGCGGATAAAAATGGTATTAAATCTTTTTGCAAATAACTGGAGAATCCGACAGTAGAAAAACCTAGTGCACCTGATAAGAGAATAGAAGCCCAACAAAAATTCCCAATTCTTCGAGATCCGATTACAAAATCTACTCGAATATTTTCAACTTGTGAATTCATAACAAAACAAAATCTCCTAAAAATAATTGAAGTTTTTTAAAATTAAAGCTAAAATAAATGATGAACAATGAATGACTTTTTCATTGTTCATCATTTATTTACCAATGGAAGTTATTTCTATAAGATATCATCTCGTTCGATATATATAAACAAAGATGCCATTGTAATAGCTGGAAAAACCGATCCTACTAAAGGTACGAAAATTGAAGGTAAGTAAGAAGCTGTCATGAGAAACTACCTCAGAATTAAATTGTGGAAAATAGAGATAAACAATCTATACTATATTTTGTGAAAAAGCCAACTAAATAAGAATTATATATTATTATATAAAATATATATATCGTTTTTATCAAATATTCAAAAAATAGTATAACGTGATTAATTTTTCATCCAAAAAATACGTCATTATATTCTTTGCGGGGAGCTGAGGCATATAGTTCAAAAATTTCACTTAAAACACCTTTTAATAAATTTCGGGGAACGATCAGATCCAATAAACCATGATCAAATAAAGATTCAGCGACTTGAAAACCATCTGGTATTTTTTGACGTAAAGTTTGTTCAATTACTCGTTTACCAGCAAATGCAATATAAGCTTTGGGTTCGGCGATTATTATATCGCCTAACATACCAAAACTTGCAGTAACTCCTCCTGTTGTTGGATAGGTAAGAATAGCTATGTAAAGTAATTTTTTTTGCGCTTGATGAATTTGTAAAACCGAAGAAATTTTAGCCATTTGCATCAAACTCAATGTACCTTCTTGCATTCTTGCCCCACCCGAAGAACAGACTATTATAACTGGAATCGATTTTAGAGTTGCGTATTCCACAAGACGAGTTATTTTTTCTCCGACGACTGAGCCCATACTACCTCCCATAAATTGGAAATCCATAACTCCAAGCGCAATGGGAGTTCCATTTAATTTACCTATACCTGTTTGAATAGCGTCAGTTAAGCCTGTTCTTTTTTGGTAAAATACAATTCTATTTTTATAAGAATCTTCGTCGGAAAATTTGAGAATATCCCGGGCAGTCATATCTTCATCCATGGGATGCCAAGTTCCATGATCAATCAGGAGTTCAATTCTTTCCGTACTACTCATCTGTAGATGATATCCACATTCTTCGCAAATTCTCTTATTTTGTCTCGGAAATCGAACATATAGCATATTTTCGCAATTATCACATCTAGTCCATAAACCTTTGGTAGTATCAATCTTTATATATTTATCTTTTTCCTTCTCACTAAATATATACCCTTTTGTAGCTTTTTCAATAAAAGCTCCGATTAACCCACCAAATTTTCGTTTATCTTCGAACCAATTCATCAAAGACATCCAAAATTTCCTCCTTTTTTTTCAAAACTCATTCATTATGAGATATCAGGAAAACAAAAAATTAATAATTAATTTTTTTGAAACGTTATGAGCAATGAATGGTAAAGTCCAAGATGTCATCTTTTCTTATATAAAAAAATACAAAGTATTGAAAATTACAATTGACTAATTTGATAATAAAACGGAATATTTTATTTTACAAAAAAATAAAAAGTTTTTATTTATAATAAAATATGCATTAAAAATTACAAATAATTGTTCCAAATGGGTTAGAAGGGACTCGAACCCTTGACCTTATGCTTCGGAAGCATGAACTCTAATCCACTGAGCTACAAACCCAATTAATTATTCAAGGAATCTTTTGTTTTTCTCACCCCAATTTTGGGGTGAAGAAAATAAGGGAGAGCTCTATAAAGTATCTATTGTTTCATATTCAAATTTAATTTCTTTCCAAACTTCGCAAGCAGCAGCTAAATCTGGACTCCATTTAGTAGCTTCACGAATAATTTCATTACCTTCACGAGCAAGGTCGCGTCCTTCATTACGTGCTTGTACACAAGCTTCTAATGCAACTCGGTTAGCAACTGCACCAGGGGCATTTCCCCAAGGGTGTCCCAAGGTTCCACCACCAAATTGTAATACGGAATCGTCTCCGAAAATTTCAGTAAGAGCCGGCATATGCCAGACATGGATACCACCAGATGCTACGGGTAATACGCCAGGTAGGGAAACCCAATCTTGTGTGAAGTAAATACCACGACTTCTATCTTTTTCGATATAATCATCACGTAATGAATCAACAAAGCCTAGAGTTACATCACGTTCTCCTTCCAGTTTACCCACAACGGTACCAGCATGGATATGGTCTCCACCAGATAAACGCAATGCTTTAGCCAATACACGGAAATGCATACCATGATTTTTCTGTCTGTCGATAACAGCATGCATCGCACGGTGAATATGAAGAAGTAAACCATTATCTCTACAATAGTGAGCTAAACTAGTGTTTGCGGTGAAACCACCTGTAAGATAATCATGCATAACAATTGGTACACCCAATTCTCTAGCACATGCAGCTCTTTTCATCATTTCCTCACATGTCCCTGCAGTAGCATTTAAGTAATGTCCTTTAATTTCACCAGTTTCAGCTTGAGATTTGAAAAGAGCTTCTGCTACAAATAAGAAACGATCTCTCCAACGCATAAATGGTTGAGAATTAACATTCTCATCATCTTTTGTAAAATCGAGTCCACCACGAAGACATTCATAAACAGCTCTACCATAATTTTTAGCAGATAAACCTAATTTGGGTTTAATGGTACAACCTAATAAAGGACGACCATATTTATTTAATTTGTCTCTCTCAACTTGGATACCGTGAGGCGGACCTTGGAAAGTTTTTACATAAGATGGAGGAATTCGTAAATCTTCAAGACGTAAAGCTCGTAAAGCTTTGAATCCGAATACATTTCCTACAATAGAAGTGAAAAGATTGGTAACGGAACCTTCTTCGAATAAATCTGATGGATAAGCTACATAAGCAATATATTGATTTTCTTCGCCAGCAACAGGTTCGATATCATAACATCGGCCTTTGTAACGATCAAGACTTGTAAGCCCGTCAGTCCACACAGTAGTCCATGTCCCAGTGGAAGATTCGGCAGCTACTGCTGCTCCTGCTTCTTCAGGTGGTACTCCAGGCTGAGGAGTCATACGAAATGCTGCCAAAATATCTGTATCTTTCGTCTCATAATCAGGCGTATAGTAAGTTAATCTATAATCTTTAACACCAGCTTTGAATCCAACACCTGCTTTAGTCTCCGTTTGTGGTGACATAAGTCCCTCCCTACAAATCAATTTATACTCTAGCAAAGATGAGGTCTACTCGATAGTGAGATCTTTAAAAATTTATTACTCAAAAAAAGTTTTATCCTTATAAATTAGCCATATTTTTCAAATGAATAAAACATCATTATTATTGTATATTGTTTCTAATATGTAATGCAACCCGGTTATACATTTATGCTCACATCTACCAATATTTTTTTCCTTTTTACAGATTGACCCAGAACGATTTATATTCTGTTGAATAATTTTCCACTCAATATAATTTTGAATTTCCAAATAAAAATTATATCAACGTTATCAATCCCATCCTTGGCAGCGAAATGATACATATATTATATAATCTATATATATATTAATTTTCTTATATTACATTTATGATTGGATCATATATCTGAAAATATCGTCGATATAAGAACAAAATAATGATATTATTAGCTAATTTCAAATTCTGTTTTCTTTCTCCCAGATACTATGTTTTATTATTAATTGATCCCCCGATACCAAAGTATTTTTTCGTTACAATTTATTATAATCAACTTAAAAAAAAATTATGAGAATGAATCTTCTATTTCCTGGAACTTCTACACTTATTGCTAAGAATGTGGGAAATATTACTCAAATTATTGGTCCAGTACTTGATGTTGCTTTTTCACCTGGCAAGATGCCGAATATTTATAACTCCTTAATTGTTCAAGGTGAAAACGCCGCAGGTCAAGAAATTAATGTGACCTGTGAAGTTCAACAATTATTGGGAAACAATAAGGTTAGAGCTGTTGCTATGAGTGCTACTGATGGGTTGATGCGAGGAATGGAAGTTATTGACACTGGCGCTCCTTTAAGTGTTCCTGTTGGTGAAGCAACTCTTGGAAGAATTTTTAATGTTTTGGGAGAACCCGTTGATAATTTAGGTCCGGTAGATGCTAGCACAACATTCCCAATTCATCGACCAGCACCCGCTTTTACTCAACTAGATACTAAATTATCTATTTTTGAAACGGGAATTAAAGTTGTGGACCTTCTGGCACCTTATCGCCGTGGAGGTAAAATTGGATTATTCGGAGGAGCCGGAGTTGGTAAAACAGTACTTATTATGGAATTAATTAATAATATTGCTAAAGCCCACGGAGGCGTATCGGTGTTTGGCGGAGTAGGAGAACGTACCCGTGAGGGAAATGATCTTTATATGGAAATGAAAGAATCCAAAGTAATTAATGAGGAAAATATTTCGGAATCGAAAGTAGCCTTAGTATATGGTCAAATGAACGAACCCCCTGGTGCTAGAATGAGGGTTGGTTTAACAGCTTTAACTATGGCAGAATATTTTAGAGATATAAATAAACAAGATGTTCTTTTATTCATCGATAATATTTTTCGATTCGTTCAAGCCGGATCAGAAGTTTCTGCTTTATTAGGAAGAATGCCATCAGCAGTTGGATATCAACCAACTTTAAGTACGGAAATGGGTACTTTACAAGAACGAATAACTTCTACAAAAGAAGGATCAATAACGTCTATTCAAGCAGTTTATGTACCTGCAGATGATTTAACAGATCCTGCGCCTGCTACAACATTTGCACACTTGGACGCTACTACAGTTTTATCCAGAGGACTTGCAGCTAAAGGGATTTATCCTGCTGTAGATCCTTTAGATTCAACGTCTACGATGCTACAACCTTGGATTGTAGGCGAAGAACATTACGAGACTGCGCAAGGAGTGAAGCAAACTTTGCAACGATATAAAGAATTACAAGACATTATAGCTATTTTGGGATTGGATGAATTGTCCGAAGAAGATCGTTTAACGGTAGCAAGAGCGAGAAAAATTGAGAGATTCTTATCTCAACCTTTTTTCGTTGCAGAAGTTTTTACTGGTTCTCCAGGGAAATATGTTAGTCTGCGCGAAACGATAAAAGGTTTTCAAATGATTCTTTCTGGAGATTTAGACAGTTTGCCGGAACAAGCTTTTTATTTAGTAGGAAATATTGATGAAGCTACTGCAAAAGCTGCTACTTTACAAGGTTAAAAAAATGACACTAAATCTTCGCGTAATGGCACCTAATCGAATTGTTTGGAATTCCGAAATTCAAGAAATTATTTTATCAACAAATAGTGGACAAATTGGCATATTACCTAATCACGCCCCTCTGTTAACAGCTTCGGATATAGGGGTCGTAAAAATACGTCTTAAGGAACAATGGTCCACTATGGCTTTAATGGGTGGTTTCGCCATGATAGAAAATAATCAAATGACCATTTTAGTTAATGAAGCTGAAAAAGCAAATGAAATTGATTTGCAAGAAGCTCGAGATACCTTTGGAAAAGCTAAAAGCAATTTAACTCAAGCAGAAGGAAAAAAACAAGTTATTGAAGCTAATTTGGCTTTTAAAAGGGCTAAAGCTAGACTGGAAGCAATAAATATAAATGTTTCAGGTATCACTAATTAATTTTCAAATATATATATATATATATAATCCACTAGCACAATAAATATTAGGTGTTATTTAAACTTAAATAACACCTAATATTCTGAATTACCTACTATTGGATTCGAACCAATGACTCTCGCCGTATGAAAGCGATACTCTAACCACTGAGTTAAGTAGGCGCTGAGTTCAATTATATGATATATATACGGAAAAAGAGTTGAAATGAAAAGACTAAAAAAATATTATCTGATAACCTTGACAAAGAGTAAGGAAAAACTGATAATAATTATAATCGTTAGTAATACAGTATTAATATAAAGGGCTATAGCTCAGCGGTAGAGCGCCTCGTTTACACGTGCGCCAATGATTGTTGGAAAAATCATCGAAATATTCGATTCACAAGTAAATTTGTGAAGTAAAAATAATTGTCTTACTCTCTTAATTTAAGAAAAAAATAGCCTGACAAAAAAAGATTCAATTTTTTTGGGATTGAAATATTATTAAGATTGATATGGTTAATCTTTAATTCCTTCAATGATTTTACATGATGAGAACATTACGGGGACCTCTAGATACTCTTTTTTCCGCTATATGAACTTTAAGGTGTATAAAGTTTCATAAGAATCAAGCAGGAGAGACTCTATCTTGAGTATATCCATGTGTACAAAAGAACAAACCTAAGTCAAATTTTCATTTTTCAAAAAACTTTGGGATTGCTAAATGAAACACACGGAATCATCTTATTAATGATAATAATGATAATAATAGTAAAGGATGATAAAATAACTAAATTGAATATTAGTTAGTTACTGAGCCCAATGCATAGAAAAATGCATGTTGGGTTTTTGAAAGAGGTTATAAGAAAAAATTAATAACTAAATTTCAAACTCTTTCACCGAGAATGTCTACGGTTCGAATCCGTATAGCCCTAATCTTCACATTTTTTTGACTATTAAATTCCAAATTTTGTTTCCGAAATAAATATTTAGTAATATTAACAATCTTGATTCAAATTTTTAAGCATTATCTGGAACGGGAAGGGTAGAAGAATAGAATAGTATATAGTATATTAGAGTATCACACATTGAAATTTTATGTATGGGCAATTCGGAACTAAGATACGTAATGATCAGATAACAAAAGATGTTATTGATTTTTTTATTTGAGGGGGGTGCAATGTTTCAATCACAAAAATATGAATCTTTTTGGATATTTCTGTTAATAGTTACTCTCTTTCCTGTCATAGTCTTTTCAATTTCAAAATTGATAACACCTGAAAACGAAGGGCCAGAAAAATTAACTATTTACGAATCAGGTATAGAGCCCATGGGGGATGCTCGTATTCAATTTCAGATTCGTTACTATATGTTTGCTCTAGTTTTCGTTATTTTCGATGTCGAAACCGTTTTCCTTTATCCGTGGGCTATGAGTTTCTATGATTTTGGAATATTGTCTTTTACAGAAGCTTTAATTTTTATTTCTATACTTATTCTTGGTTCAATATATGCATGGCGAAAAGGAGCATTGGAATGGTCTTAAATTCTATAAATTATCTTTCTGAAAATAATTTTGGAAGAAAATTAACTAACAATATTATAAATGATATAGAATCCTCCTCACTTGATAAAACTTTTACAGATTCAATTATTCTAACAACTTTTAATGATTTTTCAAATTGGGCTAGACTCTCAAGCCTATGGCCCCTTCTTTATGGCACAAGTTGTTGTTTTATCGAATTTGCTTCATTAATAGGCTCACGATTTGATTTCGATCGTTATGGTTTAGTTCCTAGATCGAGTCCTAGACAAGCTGATCTTATTATAACAGCTGGTACTGTTACTATGAAAATGGCTCCGTCTCTAGTTAGATTATATGAGCAAATGCCCGAACCAAAGTATGTTATTGCTATGGGCGCCTGTACAATTACGGGTGGTATGTTTAGTACGGATTCTTATACAACGGTTCGCGGAGTAGATAAATTAATTCCTGTTGATATTTATTTACCTGGTTGTCCACCCAAGCCAGAAGCTATTATTGATGCTGTAATAAAACTCCGTAAGAAAATAGCTCAAGAAATATATGGTGATCGGGAAAAAATTGAACAAGGTAGAAGATACTTCACTATAACTCATCAATTTGCTCAGTTATTAACTGAAAACACGAACATATCTAATCAACTATCATCAAATTCGGCTCAATTGTTTCAATTTGAAACAACGAAGTCAAAATTAGAGTTTAAAAAAATTGAGAAAAAATCCGAAATCTTGTCATTTTCCCGAAAAAAACAATAATTGGAAAAAAATTATACGATATGGTACACGCTACAAACGATAATAATAAGATACAGGGACGATTATCTATTTGGTTAATTAAGCATGGTTTAACTCACAGACCTTTAGGCTTTGATTATCAAGGTATAGAAACTTTACAAATTAGATCACAAGATTGGCCTTCTCTAGCTGTTTCTCTATATAGTTACGGGTTCAATTACTTGCGTTTACAATGTGCATACGATGTCGAACCAGGTGGTTTATTGGCTAGTGTATATCATTTAACGAAGGTATATGATAATGCGGATCAACCCGAAGAGGTGTGTATTAAAATTTTTGTATCAAGAAAAAAGCCGGTAATTCCATCTGTTTTCTGGATATGGAAAAGTGCGGATTTCCAGGAACGGGAGTCTCATGATATGTTTGGAATCGTTTATGAAAATCACCCATATCTTAAACGTATTTTAATGCCTGATAGTTGGATAGGTTGGCCTTTACGTAAAGATTATATCATACCTGATTTTTACGAATTGCAAGATGCATATTAGTGAACAGAAGAATGTAATACATGCATATATATTATGTATGTATTGCATGAAAATGCGCCTGGAAAACAAGCATATATTTTAGATATCAAATAGATATGCCAGAAACCAGATTTGAACTGGTGACACGAGGATTTTCAGTCCTCTGCTCTACCAACTGAGCTATCCCGGCACTTTTATCATAGAAAATTCTAGCATGAAAGTAAATTTTATGTCAATATCGAAAGATATTGAATTTCAATGGGGGTAGAGGGACTTGAACCCTCACGGTCTAAAAAGCCAACGGATTTTCTTTTTACAATGACTTACATCGTTGCCAAATATAGCGTGTAAAAATGGACTCTATCTTTATCCTTATATCATATATATATATATATTTAAATATATAAAAATTCATCGTAAAACGAACTAATAATTAATAAATTATTTATTTTTGTTTGGATAGTTCCCTTTGAGTCTCTGCACCTATTTTGTAAAGGAAACAAAATTTAGCTCAGGATTACCTACTATGTTTATTCTCCTCAACCTAGGTTTCCCCGAATATGGAAACAATCACTTAGCAAATTTCTTGACTAAGGCTCAATGAATTTAAGTCCGCAGCGTCTACCAATTTCGCCATACCCCCTTTAATGTTACTTTCCTATTAAAAAATTTGCGAAAAATAAGCATAAGGATTCAGTTTGCTTCTATTGAAATTAATTATAGTGCTTTATGCATGATTATGCAATACATTCTTTAAGTACTTATAAATAATTGCAAATTAGTGCTTGTTTTTTCTTACCTATATATATATAATATTTGCACACTATATAAATAGATTTATAGTTGAATAAAAGAAAGCAATTTTATTTGCTGGAATAACTAAAAGAATTATATATAATGTGTTTCACAGCCTGTTTAGCTCAGAGGTCAGAGCATCGCACTTGTAATGCGATGGTCATCGGTTCGACTCCGATAGCGGGCTTACTTTTTTCTTATTCCAAAATTTCTGGAATTTGCTTCTCCATTTATTTCCCAATAATGAAAAATTAAAAAATGTTTTGAAATATCCATATTTTAAATAAATATTTATTATGTTTAATATTTTACGCTATTTCTTTATTATCAATTGAACATTCAAGGAGTTTTTATGTCCCGTTATCGAGGACCTCGTGTAAAAATAATACGTCGTCTGGGATCTTTGCCGGGTTTGACCAGTAAAACGCTCAAATCAAAATCGAGTTATATCGATCGTTCAACTTCCAATAAAAAAGTTTCTCAGTATCGTATTCGATTGGAAGAAAAACAAAAATTACGATTTCATTATGGGTTAACGGAACGTCAATTATTAAAATATGTACGTATTGCTAGAAAAGCAAAAGGTTCAACAGGTCAAGTATTATTACAATTGCTTGAAATGCGTTTGGATAATACAATTTTCCGTTTGGGTATGGCTACCACAATTCCTGGGGCAAGGCAGTTAGTTAATCATAGACATATTTCGGTAAATAATGATACAGTAGATATTCCCAGTTATCATTGTGAACCCGGTGATATAATCACAGTAAGAAATAAACAGAAATCTCAATCAATAATTACTAAAAATCTAAATTTGTTTCAGAAATTGAAAATACCAAGTCATTTAACTTTTGATTTGACACAATTACAAGGATCAGTTAATCAAACAGTTAACCGTGAATGGATTAATTTAAAAATTAATGAATTGTTAGTTGTCGAATATTATTCTCGTCAAGTTTAATATAACTTGAATATTATACGTTTTACCAATTCTTTCTCCCCACTGGTCAATAGTTTTATTACGAAATAAGTTAAACATCGGGTTTATATAGAGACGAACCAGTTGGGAAAGAGAGGGATTCGAACCCTCGGTAGACTTTTGTCTACACAGCATTTCCAATGCTATATCTTAAACCACTCAACCATCTTTCCAAACATATTAGTATAATACTATATCCGATCAATTCAGGTTAAAACAATTTTTGTTTTGCTGGTTGCATAACCACGAGTATATTCAATACTAAAAAACTATATAACTGATTTACAGAATTGAAAAAGATATCAATGAAAAGATTTTATACATTTATATATATATATATTTACTTTCACGTAAAGATCGAGAAAAAGTGATGAATGTAATTTTAATAAATTTATGACTAAATATGCCTAGATCCCAAAAAAATGATAATTTTATCGATAAAACTTTCACAATTGTAGCAGATATTTTATTAAGAGTAATTCCGACGACGCAACGGGAAAAGGAAGCATTTACTTATTATAGAGATGGTGTGACTCGAGTTTAAACCAAGAATAAAATTGGTACAAAATATTATTATGAAATAATAACAAAAACTTATGCTTAGTGAAGGTCAATTTTTCGGTGAAAATAATACCTTCTGTCGAGTACCCTCGATTAAAGTAACCTTAGGTACTAAAATAATATCAAGCATAAGGTCAAACCTATAAAATATTTTATGAAATATAATTTTTTTCACAATTTTGGGTTATATGGGCATACATAAAATGAAGAGTATTACGTGTAGGAATTGACAATACAAAAGCTTCGTCATAATACGGTAGATATCAAACATATGGTTGGGTAAATAAATTTTCATCTCGTTTGTATTTTGGGTACCCATAGAACCATCGGAGATTGTCATATCAACTACTTCTTATAAAATACTAAGCATGAAGAACGAAGAAATTGTAAAAGAATAGGTTTTAACAGATTAGCTTATCTGTTGAAAAATATCTGTATAAAAGAGGATGGTTAGAAATTTTTTTATAAGAACACTAGCCCAAATAGTTTATGCTTTTGGTCAATAAAATAATAGTTAATATTATTGTGGAAATAGCCATTTTTATATACTATAAATGAGAAGCCGTATGAAATGAAAAGTTTCACGTACGGTTTTGAAACGGAGTTTACATACAACCGTAACGAATGTCAGCTCAATCCGAAGGAGAGTATGCGGAAGCTTTACAAAATTATTATGAAGCAATGCGTTTGGAAATTGATCCATATGATCGAAGTTACATATTATACAATATAGGTCTCATACATACGAGTAATGGAGAACATGCTAAAGCTTTAGAATACTATTTCCAAGCCTTGGAACGAAATCCTTCTTTGCCACAAGCTTTTAATAACATGGCGGTGATCTGTCATTACGTGCGACTATCTATATTATAGATTTTATTAGTTAGAAACAACTATCCCGAAAATAACAAAGTGGGGTTATTTACATATTAATCCCGAAAAACAGGATTTTTCATAGCTGTAGAAAATAATCATTAAAACTCAATCTATAATGAGAAAGCCTATGAACTCTATGGATAATTAAATGAACCGACAAAAGCATCATAAAGATCAATTATTGAAAAACATTGGGTCGAAACAATAATATTCTGTTGATTACCGAAAACGAGAAAAAATCAGTTTCTGTAATTTAAATTGATTTAGTTAGTTAGTCAAACAGTGGTGTAGAATTAGATCCTAAAGAATAATAAGTTTCTATAATATTCGTTAAGATAGTTACTGTTGAATAAAACTTTATGAACTGAATTTTTTACTCAATAGTTGGAGAAAAGATAAATTTATATTTTTTGTAAGAGCATGAAATAAAAACTTATTTCAGTAATTTTTTTTCACTTTTCCGAAAAAAGAAAAAGTTTTTTGAATGAATCAAATGGAAATAGATGAAAAAATTTTTATTATCCGAGCCGTATGAGATGGGAAACTCTCAAGTACGGTTCTCAAAGAAGGTATTAACCAACCTATCTTGACCGAGGAGAACAAGCCATTCAACGTGGAGACGTAGAAGTTTCCGAAACATGGTTCGATCAAGCTGCGGATTATCGGAAACAAGCAATATTACTTGCTCCAAGTAATTATATTGAAGCACATAATTGGTTGAAAATGACGGGTCGTTTATAGTTTATATAATCGAAATTACATAATTTTTGATGGTTCCTGGAGATAATAAAATCCTGGAATCATTGAAAATTATGTAAATAGATTAATTATATTTTTAGTTTTAAAACAAAAATGTTGAATTCAAAAGAAACTTTGAAAATGTTCATGGTCCATTAAGCACCTTGATTTTGTGTCATAATAAATTTGAAGACCTGCCTAGGTAATTTCTGTATCGTAATTGCTCCAGTTTCAAACTGAAAAAAGAGATTGAAAAATCTATCTCTCAGAATTTCACCAATTATTATGGGTAGGTTTTTACTATGCCTCGTCTGAAGAGAGGAGAACCTCGATGACTATTCGTTCACCGGAACCAGAAGTCAAGATTGTGGTGGAAAAGGATCCTGTAAAAACCTCTTTCGAAAAATGGGCTAAACCTGGACATTTTTCAAGAACTCTAGCAAAAGGTCCTAACACTACCACTTGGATTTGGAATCTACATGCTGATGCTCATGATTTCGATAGCCATACCAATGATTTAGAAGAAATTTCTCGTAAAGTTTTTAGTGCTCATTTTGGGCAATTAGCTATAATTTTTATTTGGCTAAGCGGTATGTACTTCCACGGTGCTCGTTTCTCCAATTACGAAGCATGGTTGGGTGATCCTACTCATATCAAACCTAGTGCTCAAGTCGTTTGGCCAATAGTGGGTCAAGAAATTTTAAATGGAGACGTTGGTGGTGGTTTCCAAGGGATACAAATAACCTCTGGATTTTTTCAACTTTGGCGTGCATCAGGTATAACTAGTGAGTTACAACTTTATTCTACTGCTATTGGTGGATTAGTTTTTGCAGCATTAATGCTTTTTGCTGGGTGGTTTCATTATCACAAAGCTGCTCCAAAATTAGCTTGGTTTCAAGATGTTGAATCTATGTTAAATCATCATTTAGCAGGACTATTAGGATTAGGTTCTCTTTCTTGGGCTGGGCATCAAGTGCATGTTTCTTTACCTATCAATAAACTTCTAGATGCTGGAGTGGATCCTAAAGAAATCCCTCTTCCTCATGAGTTTATTTTAAATCGTGATCTGTTAGCTGAACTTTATCCAAGTTTTGCAAAAGGATTAACACCTTTTTTCACTCTAAATTGGTCAGAATATTCAGATTTTTTAACTTTTCGCGGGGGATTAAATCCCGTCACTGGAGGTTTATGGTTAACTGATACTGCACATCATCATTTAGCTATTGCAGTTCTTTTTTTAGTAGCTGGTCATATGTATAGAACTAACTGGGGTATTGGTCACAGTTTCCAGGAAATACTAGAAGCGCATAAAGGCCCATTTACTGGCGAAGGTCATAAAGGTCTATATGAGATTTTAACAACTTCATGGCATGCCCAGCTAGCTCTTAATTTAGCTATGCTGGGTTCATTAACCATAATTGTGGCTCATCACATGTATTCAATGCCTCCGTATCCATATTTGGCTACTGATTACGGTACCCAACTTTCCCTTTTCACACATCATATGTGGATCGGTGGCTTTTTAATAGTTGGAGCTGCTGCACATGCAGCTATATTTCTAGTTAGAGATTATGATCCAACGACTCAATATAATAATCTATTAGATCGTGTTCTCCGACATCGTGATGCAATAATATCACATCTTAACTGGGTATGTATCTTTTTAGGATTCCACAGTTTCGGCTTATATATTCATAATGATACAATGAGTGCTTTGGGACGTCCCCAAGATATGTTTTCAGATACTGCTATACAATTGCAACCCGTTTTCGCTCAATGGATACAAAATACCCATGCTTTAGCACCAGATTTTACAGCTCCAAATGCAGCTGCAAGTACAAGCTTAACCTGGGGTGGTGGCGATGTAATTACCGTAGGTAGCAAAGTTGCTCTATTACCTATTCCTTTGGGAACTGCAGATTTCTTAGTACATCATATTCATGCATTCACAATTCACGTAACAGTTCTAATTTTATTGAAAGGTGTTCTATTTGCTCGTAGTTCTCGCTTGATACCTGATAAAGCAAATCTTGGTTTTCGTTTCCCATGTGATGGACCCGGTAGAGGTGGTACGTGTCAGGTATCTGCATGGGATCACGTTTTTTTAGGGTTATTTTGGATGTATAATTCAATTTCTGTTGTTATTTTCCATTTTAGTTGGAAAATGCAATCCGACGTCTGGGGTAATGTAAGTGAACAGGGTGTTATAACCCATATAACTGGAGGTAATTTCGCGCAAAGTTCAATTACTATTAATGGATGGTTACGTGATTTTTTATGGGCTCAAGCATCTCAAGTAATTCAATCTTATGGGTCTTCGCTATCTGCTTATGGCCTTCTGTTCCTAGGTGCTCATTTTGTCTGGGCTTTCAGTTTGATGTTTTTATTTAGTGGTCGTGGATATTGGCAAGAACTTATTGAATCAATCGTTTGGGCTCATAACAAATTAAAAGTTGCTCCTGCTATTCAGCCTAGAGCCTTAAGTATTATACAAGGCCGTGCTGTAGGAGTAGCGCATTACCTTCTAGGTGGGATTGCTACAACATGGGCATTCTTCCTAGCAAGAATTATTGCAGTAGGATAACGGCTAAGGAGGATTCGAAAAGCATTATGGCATCAAGATTTCCAAAGTTCAGCCAGGGCCTATCTCAAGACCCAACTACTCGTCGTATCTGGTTCGGTATTGCTACCGCACATGATTTTGAAAGCCATGATGATATTACAGAGGAGCGTCTTTATCAAAAAATTTTTGCTTCCCATTTTGGTCAATTAGCTATTATTTTTTTGTGGACTTCTGGTAATTTATTTCATGTTGCTTGGCAAGGTAATTTCGAAGCATGGGTACAAGACCCTTTACATGTAAGACCAATTGCCCATGCAATTTGGGATCCTCATTTTGGTCAACCGGCAGTTGAAGCTTTCACTAGAGGGGGAGCTTCAGGTCCAGTTAATATAGCATATTCTGGTGTATATCAATGGTGGTATACAATTGGATTGAGAACAAATCAAGATCTTTATAATGGAGCTCTTTTTTTAATTGTACTCGCTTCCCTTTCCCTAGCTGCAGGTTGGCTACATTTACAACCTAAGTGGAAACCTAAAGTTTCTTGGTTTAAAAATGCAGAATCTCGTCTAAATCATCATTTATCCGGACTTTTCGGTGTAAGCTCGTTAGCTTGGACAGGTCATTTGGTTCATATTGCAATTCCTGAATCAAGAGGTGAACATATTAGATGGGATAACTTTTTAACTGTATCACCGCACCCTCAAGGGTTAGGGCCTTTTTTTGCGGGTCAATGGAATGTTTATGCTCAAAATGCTGATTCAAGTAATCATCTTTTTGGTACTTCTCAAGGATCTGGTACTGCTATTTTAACGTTCCTAGGAGGTTTTCACCCACAAACTCAAAGCTTATGGTTAACTGACATAGCTCATCATCATTTAGCTATTGCTGTTGTTTTCATCATAGCTGGTCATATGTATAGAACCAATTTTGGGATTGGACATAGTATTAAAGAAATTCTTGAAACACATACTCCTCCGAGCGGTAAACTCGGACGGGGACATAAGGGGCTTTACGATACTATTAATAATTCTCTCCATTTCCAATTAGGACTTGCTTTAGCTTCACTTGGAGTTATAACTTCGCTAGTAGCTCAACATATGTATTCTTTACCTCCATATGCATTTCCCGCACAAGATTTTACTACCCAAGCTGCGCTATATACTCATCATCAATACATTGCTGGGTTCATTATGACAGGTGCTTTCGCTCATGGGGCTATTTTCTTCATTAGAGATTATAATCCTGAACAAAATAAGGATAACGTTTTGGCTCGAATGTTAGAGCATAAAGAGGCTATAATATCTCATTTAAGTTGGGCTAGTTTATTTTTAGGGTTTCATACCTTAGGACTTTATGTTCATAATGATGCAATGCTTGCTTTTGGCACTCCAGAAAAACAAATATTGATCGAACCTGTTTTTGCCCAGTGGATACAAGCTGCTCATGGTAAAGCTTTATACGGTTTTGATGTGCTCCTATCATCAACAAATAGTCCAGCTTTCAATGCCGGTCAAAGTCTATGGTTACCTGGGTGGTTAGAAGCTATCAATAACAATAGTAACTCATTGTTTTTAACAATAGGCCCGGGGGATTTTCTGGTTCATCATGCTATTGCTTTGGGATTACATACAACTACATTAATTTTGGTTAAAGGTGCATTGGATGCACGTGGATCTAAATTAATGCCGGACAAAAAAGAATTTGGTTATAGTTTCCCATGTGATGGACCCGGTAGAGGTGGTACTTGCGATATTTCCGCTTGGGACGCTTTTTACTTAGCCGTTTTTTGGATGCTAAATACCATTGGATGGGTTACTTTTTACTGGCATTGGAAACATATTACTTTATGGCAGGGAAATGTTGCACAATTTAATGAATCTTCAACATATTTAATGGGTTGGTTAAGAGATTATTTGTGGTTAAATTCTTCACAATTAATTAATGGATATAATCCATTTGGTATGAACAGTTTATCCGTTTGGGCATGGATGTTTCTATTTGGACATCTCGTTTGGGCCACTGGATTCATGTTCCTTATATCTTGGCGTGGCTATTGGCAAGAATTAATAGAAACTTTAGCTTGGGCTCACGAGCGCACTCCTTTAGCTAATTTGGTTCGATGGAAAGATAAACCTGTGGCTCTTTCCATTGTTCAAGCAAGATTAGTTGGATTAGCTCATTTCTCTGTAGGATATATATTTACTTATGCTGCGTTCCCAATTGCCTCCACATCTGGCCGATTTGGGTAATTTCTGACTGAATTTTAAATTTGAAAATTTTTTGTATTAATAAAATAATTATGGCAAGAAAAGGTCTTATTCAACGAGAAAAGAAGAGACAGAAATTAGAAAAAAAATATCATTTTTTACGTAACTCCCTAAAAAAAGGTATCGATACAACTTTACCCTTAGAAAAAAAATGGGAAATTCGTCGGAAATTGCAATCTTTACCTCGAAATAGTGCACCTAGTCGTCTCCATCGCCGTTGTCTAATCACCGGCAGACCTAGGGCTAATTACCGTGATTTCGGTTTATCCAGACATTTGCTTCGCGAAATGGCTCATGCGTGTTTATTGCCAGGAGTAACCAAATCTAGCTGGTAAAAACTAGATTATGTAACCCCCTTGTAAGAGGGGGTTATGACTTGTTTTTTCTATCAAAGGATACTATTATTGTCATATATAAACGCGGGGTAGAGCAGTCTGGTAGCTCGCAAGGCTCATAACCTTGAGGTCACAGGTTCGAATCCTGTCTCCGCCATATTCTATTTTTTCACTGTGCTAAGGCGGGTAGCGGGAATCGAACCCGCGTCTTCTCCTTGGCAAGGAGGAATTTTACCATTAAACTATACCCGCAGCTAAGATATTATATATATATATATCTGTATATATGGATATGTAGATATATATACAGATATATATATGGTTTCGTACAGAAGTAATAACCCTTTAATGCTTTTTTCTTCCCTAAAGTACTTGCATAAAATACTTTTGGATTTTATAATATTTTGTAAACTAAAAAGTTTCTATCAAGAATATTTTAGAAAATTTAATTCTAAGATATGGAAGAATTAAGAATACCTACGGGGAAAACTAAGCCAATCCATAATGAAGCACCCGAAAAAACCACATTTTTATTACTTACCCGACCACCCGGAGAAGCTAATACAACGGGTACACCAATAACTAGTAGGAATGAAATAGCAATTAATGCAAATACAGCTAACTGGAAAGCTATAGTCATAGTCGTGATTCTCCAAGTTTTGATAATAATAATTATTATTATTATAATGATTATTGAAAATAATAATATATAAGGAAGTTTTTGTTATCAAATAATTTCTCAATAAAATTGAGCAGTTAATTCTCAATTTTCTTTGGAAAGATGGCCGAGTGGTTCATGGCGTCGGTCTTGAAAACCGATATAGTTTTAAAACTATCGAGGGTTCGAATCCCTCTCTTTCCTGTTTTTCCAAAATATATGAATTAAGAGGTGAAGAAAATATTACAATTATAATATCTTCTTCACTTATTTCCCATTCAATTTCAATTTTTAATTGAGAGGATTCATGGAAAGAACCGGTTCGAAATCACGGTCGATTCCTTTTTCGAATCCAGCAGCTGCAGCGCGTGCTCTGCCTGCATGCCACAAATGACCTACGAAGAAGAAAAAGCCCAAGACAAAATGAGATGTTGATAACCAACTTCGAGGAGATACGTAATTAACCGCGTTAATTTCTGTAGCTACTCCACCAACGGAATTAAGTGACCCTAACGGGGCATGAGTCATATATTCGGCAGATCGTCGTTCCTGCCAAGGTTGTATATCTTTTTTCAATTTACTCAAATCTAAACCATTAGGACCTCGTAATGGTTCTAACCATGGAGCACGAAGATCCCAGAAACGCATAGTTTCGCCACCAAAGATAATTTCGCCTGTTGGTGAACGCATTATATATTTACCCAACCCAGTCGGTCCTTGTGCCGAACCTACATTTGCTCCAAGACGCTGATCTCTAACTAGAAAAGTAAAAGCTTGAGCTTGAGAAGCCTCTGGACCAGTAGGTCCATAAAACTCACTGGGATAAGCTGTATTATTGAACCGAACGAAACAACAGGCAATAAAACCGAAAACGGCAATAGCTCCCAAACTATAGGATGAATAAGCTTCTCCAGACCATACGAACGCGCGACGAGCCCAAGCAAAAGGTTTGGTTAATATGTGCCAGATTCCACCAAAAATACAAATAGAACCTAACCAAACGTGCCCTCCAATAATATCTTCAAGATTGTCTACACTAACTATCCACCCTTCTCCGCCGAAAGGGGACTTAAGTAAATAACCAAATATTACGCTTGGACTAAGGGTTAGATTAGTTATTTTTCGCACATCACCACCACCAGGAGCCCAGGTATCATATATGCCTCCGAAATATAAAGCTTTGAATACCAAGAGGAAAGCCCCAGCACCTAATAAGATTAAGTGAATTCCCAAAATAGTCGTCATTTTATTTTTATCTTTCCACACGTAACCGAAAAAAGGAAAAGATTCTTCCAAAGTTTCTGGTCCAATCAATGCATGGTAAATTCCTCCAAAACCTAAAACAGCAGACGATATTAAATGAAGAACTCCAGATACAAAATACGGAAAAGTGTCTACAATCTCTCCGCCAGGGCCTACTCCCCAACCTAAGGTTGCTAAATGAGGAAGTAAAATTAACCCTTGTTCATACATAGGTTTTTCCGGAACAAAATGTGCTACTTCGAAAAGATTCATTGCACCAGCCCAGAAAACAATTAATCCCGCATGAGCAACGTGAGCACCAAGTAATTTACCAGATAAATTAATAAGTCTAGCATTGCCAGCCCACCAAGCAAAACCTGTGGTTTCTTGATCGCGACCACCTAAAGCTAAAGTTCCGTTAAAGAGCGTTTCCACGTGGTAAAACCTCCTCGGGGAATACAAGGTTTTCATGAGGCTGATCTTGAGCTGCCATCCAAGCTCGAATACCTTCGTTCAATAAAATATTTTTGGTATAAAAAGTTTCAAATTCAGGGTCTTCTGCTGCACGAATTTCTTGGGAAACAAAATCGTATGCACGTAAATTTAATGCTAACCCAACAACACCAATAGCACTCATCCATAAACCTGTTACTGGTACGAATAACATAAAGAAATGTAACCAGCGTTTGTTGGAGGACGCAACACCAAATATTTGGGACCAAAATCTGTTGGCAGTAACCATAGAATATGTTTCTTCTGATTGAGTCGGGTTGAAAGCACGGAATGTATTTGCGCCATCACCATCTTCGAACAAAGTATTTTCGACGGTTGCACCATGAATAGCACATAAAAGAGCTGCGCCTAAAACTCCAGCAACTCCCATCATATGGAATGGATTCAAGGTCCAATTATGAAAACCTTGGAAAAAAAGTATGAATCTGAAAATTGCAGCAACACCAAAACTGGGTGCGAAAAACCAACCAGATTGACCTAATGGGTAGATCAAAAAAACAGAAACAAAAACTGCTATTGGACCAGAGAATGCGATTGCATTATAGGGACGTAATTGAACAGAACGTGCAAGTTCAAATTGGCGTAACATGAAACCTATTAGACCAAACGAGCCGTGAAGAGCTACAAAAGTCCATAAACCACCCAACTGGCACCAACGTGTAAAATCTCCCTGCGCTTCTGGTCCCCACAATAACAGTAAAGAGTGCGCTAAACTATTAGCTGGAGTTGAAACAGCCGCAGTTAAAAAGTTACATCCTTCTAAATACGAACTAGCCAATCCATGAGTATACCATGAAGTTACAAAAGTTGTACCTGTGAACCATCCGCCCAAAGAAAAATACGCACAAGGAAAAAGCAATAGACCGGACCAACCTACAAATACGAAACGGTCTCTTCTTAGCCAGTCATCCATGCTATCAAATAAACCTTTTGGTTCTTTGGAAGACTTTCCAATAGCTATAGTCATAATGATTCTCCTGTTAAGTTACTTCAATTATTTCTAAGTACCTATAGAAGGAAAACATTAACGTATAAATATATACCTATAATAATTTTCTCTCTGAATTTAATAATCGAATAAATCCAAAAGTAGGTAAACTTTTCTTTTCTTTGTTTTTTAAAAATTCCTTATATGTATCTTCTACTCAAAAACCTCCAACTAATTTTATTCTTTTTTCAATATTTCCAATTATATTTTTTATTTTCCACGAATTCATATTTTGATCGTTGGAAGAGAGGCGTATGGAGAAACTGAACATAAACAAATAATAGCAGTATTAAGATTTAGCAAACCAAAGAAGGTATAATTATATTTTATCACGATAAGGATAAAAGCAAAAGTTACAAAATTTAATTTCTAAAATTTTAGAAATTAAATTTTTTTAACAAAGTATACTTAATATTTATAAAATTCTCTGAGGAAGTGTGCACCACATATATTTTTCACATATGAATAAATTAATATTAGAATAGCTAATTCTGAGAATGGATCAAAACTTAAGTTAACTTATATTATTTAATATTATTAATAAGAAATTTTGAATTGTTATTTAAAATAGACTCTGAAATCATTGAAAGCCCCTTACCAGATTCGAACCGATGACTTACGCCTTACCATGGCGTTACTCTACCACTGAGTTAAAAGGGCAGTAGTTGGAAGGTAAAACTATGATGTAATATGTAATATTATATATATATATATGCCAATTATAGCATTGTCAATTTCCACAAAATTAAAAAAGTACTTTCGTGACTCGTTGACCAAGGGTAAGCTTGTTCAAATCAGTAGCTGAAGATTAAAAATTGTTTTAAGCTAACGAAAATTTTTCACCAGTTGATTATAAAGTTTTTTACGTTTTTCTGATTACCCAAGACTAACCCTGCCCGAAAATAACTTAACTATTTTGTCAGCCGTTGGAACGAGATCATGAGTAGTCATAATCTTATTTATCTCATTATCTTGCAAATATCCATAATTTTATTAAATGTCGACGTCACTTTGTATCTAATGCACTAAAAAATTCATTAAACAAAAGTTCGATTGAGTCACGAAACTATTCTCGTAAACCAACAAATTGTTGAATTTTCTGAAACGAAAATTAACCTAGCTGAAGTCTAAATAATCTTTTTTTACGGAAATTGTGATCATGACGATATCTGTTTGGAGGGTAGTGGAATAACATATTATAATCATATGTTCAAAAATTCTCTAATTTTGAAAGACTAAACCATTGTTGCAATATCATATTGAAATATTGGAAATTTACCTACCATGAAAGACGTCTTCATGATTACAATACTCCAAATTTCTCATTATTTGTAATAAACTAAAAATTGACATTTGATGTTGTGAAAATGAATGTCTAAGAGTTTTAATCTTCTTGGATAAACAGGATATCAATTCGGAGTCAAAATCTTTAGATTTGGATTACGAAAAATCTATTGACAGTAACTAATAAATTAAGTAAGATAAAATTAGGGTAAGCCCCCATCGTCTAGTGGCCCAGGACATCTCTCTTTCAAGGAGGCGACGGGGATTCGAATTCCCCTGGGGGTAATGAAAGCCTCTTTTGCATTATTAAGAATTATTCCTTGAAATTTTGGATAGAAATGAACTTTCTATCTGGGTCGATGCTCGAGTGGTTAATGGGGACGGACTGTAAATCCGCTGGCACTGCCTACGCTGGTTCAAATCCAGCTCGGCCCAAAATTTACTCATCATATTCTAAGTAGAAAATAACTCAATTTTTGATTTGTATATTGAGTTATTTTCCACGCATTGATGAAATGTTTCTATGCACAAGCCAATACTATAAAAAATACACTTAACTGATTAATAAGTTGAATAAATGGGATTGTAGTTCAATAGGTTAGAGTACCGCCCTGTCAAGACGGAAGTTGCGGGTTCGAGCCCCGTCAATCCCGACTACATATTTTGATAAAACCCCTGTTATAACCAGGTAGATTTTTTCTCTATGAGAAATTCACTATTTTTTCATACTATAAATGATACTTACAATTTCATTTTGAAACATCCATTTTTTCTCCAATAATGTTTTAGTGATTTGATCTAATAATATTTTATTAGATGAGAAAAATTCAAATAAATATTTATAACTTTCCAAAAGGATGTTGTATGTGAAAGAATCATTCAAAAATATTGTATTCATTTTAATCCATCTATCTCGATGAGTTAATAGATCGAGACGCGAAAATTTTCCTGGTATATTTTCAATTAACCAACGTTGATACAAATAAACTGGAGTAAAAATCTGAGGACGTTTTAATCGAATTCCTATTTTTTCTATTCGTTTCAACGTATAAATATTTTGTTTTTGATCAATAGGTAATTGATTCCACCAACGAACTGACAGTTTATTAATTAAATCTTTATTATATCCGCGACCAATAAAAAATCGTTTGATTCTATGACTTGAAAGGGATCTTTCTCGTTCTCTTCTAACTCCATAAGTTATATAAAGTCTTCGCAACATCTCTTCATCAACAAAAAACTCTCGACTTGAAAAAACAAAATGACGAAGTTGAGGGAATGAACCTATAGGATCCCAAAGAACACGTTTTCCAATAAATAATCTCGGTTTATTATTTAATTGATATTCCATCTGATATTGTGTTACCGAATTGAAAAATCCTAGTATTTCAAATTGCTCTTCCAAAAGAATGTTTTCAAATTGAGATTCTAATTCTTCAACATTTCGTTTTCTTACTCTGGGTAAGATTCTTTCATAAAAAAGTTGTTCCTTTCTTTTACCTATAAGTTGATCTTCATTATTTTTTCTTCCGAACTTCTTTTTCTTTGAAAATCCGAAAGTGTGGAAAAATTCAAAATCAGCTGGTCTTTTTATCCAATTAAATAGGTGACTACGACAAAAATTTAATCGCCAAAATCTAGGTGACCATGTAGTATTATTAAATTCACTAATTATTCTATTAATATTTTTATTTCTAACTAGTAAATATTCATCTTGTGAATCATTCTGGGTATTTTCAATACTTTTACTGGCTACAGCAAATATTCCGTTATGCATAATATTTGAAAAATTTTTCGTTAAAAGTATATGTGGTTTTTTCGCCCTACCATTCAAAAATAGATTTTCACACGTTTCTAACGAAGGAAAATCACTCGAAAACGTTTCTAAAATGCTATAAGCTAAATCTAAATCATTTTCAATCGATTTATCAAGAGAAATAGATTTATTAACATCTTTTTCTAAAAAAAACCAAGAATCTCGAGCAGCTGTTCCAGCTAAGCAACTTAATACATGAGCTAAAATTGTAGATTCTTTTATGATAGAATCATCCATAGAAGGTTCTAAATACCATTTAGACAAATAGTAAAACTTTCTTTTCCATAAATAATTACTAATATTTAGAGGATTTGTAGCAAAACCATGTAAAATAATATTCTGTATAATCGCTCTTCCTATCTTATAAAGTAAAATTTTCAGATTATGCGGATAATTGGGTTTATTATTTGTATGGCTAAAGCCAAGAATTTGTCTATTAAAAGCTAATTTTATTATATCATCGTGAACAAAGGATGTATTTTTTGTAAGACTTATTAATGAAATTTCATTAGTAAGAGCTGCTAAATCTCGTATATTATATCCCATTGTCCTAGACCCAAACTCGTTAGAATATAACAAATTTTTCTTTAATTGAAGATTATTTCTATTTAATAAACTAGGTAATTGATTTTTACGCTGATAAGTATTTAATAATCGAATATTTAATATCCTATCCAACCGATCAGGTGAAATCAATGAGGGATCCACTTTTTTCGGAAGATGGGTTGAGCCAATCATAATGATCTTGTTTTTTGATCGAATTTTCAAAGAATCTGTTTGAAAATGCTTTAGTAAAATCCCTAGTAAAAACGTTGGATCTGATTCAATATTTTGAGTTGAACGATTAACATCTAATTGATGTATATTTCGTATCCAGATTATACAGGGTGACATTCCCTTTGCAAGATCCAAAATAAGATTTAATCTACGCAAACTTTCGATTAAAATATTCATCCAACTTTCTGTTATAACGTCAGGTTTATTATACATAAGTTTATTTATGGATATCCCCAATAAGGGAACGGAAGAATCAGCTGCTAAATTTTTTATTAAATATGAACGTCCGCTTTCTATAGGACCTATCAATAAAATTCCTTTTGAACAAGACAATCCTAATTGAAGTGGTAAAGGTATCTTTTGAAACCTGGGATTAAAATCCTTTGTTTGCTGCAAGGTTTGCGAAGAAATAATTTTTTGCAGAGAAGCAAAAAAAATCCATTTATCTGCTAGATGCAGTGAATAATTCACCAAATTTTTTTGAAACATTCGACTTACATATCGAAGATACGTAAATCCTTGTTGAGAATTCCTATTGTATCCAAATAATGGATTATTCAATATTTTTGGTTGCGAGTAGAATTGAAATCCATATTCTTTTATTCGCGTAGGTGTAATTAAAGATTGAACTAATAAATTTCGTTTTCGACGAGAAAGGTCTAAGCTTTTATTAGTTATTAACCATTTTTTTAATTTTTTCTTCGTTACTAAATAGAAACGAATGTTTCGTGTATAATGCTTTAAATTATCAAAAAAATAAATTAAAAAATTTTCTGTTTTGGTTAATTGCATCCTATTCCGATGCAATAATTCAAGAAAATACGAAGCTCGTGAGGTATCTGTTAAATATTTTATGTTTTCGAAATATGTCCATAAATAAATAGAGTCGGAACCTATAAAAATAGAAAAGTAATTTTGATGGAATAGCAAAACGAGAAAAATTGAACTGAAAATGGCCCAATGTAAATTATTCAAATTATGGATTACTTGATAATCTGACCATAAAAAATTTAATATTATTTTTCCCTTATAATCGGAAGAGACACGCGAGTTCCATTTTAAATTAAAAATGTATAAATTTCTTTTATTTTCGTAGAAATTTACAAAATTGTTTTGTATAAGTCTAATAGCTTCATTTTTTGAATACGCAAAATACGAACCAATTATTAGAAAAAGCTTCTGCAAACTTTCTGTAAATAGGTGAACACTATATTCCCACCATTCCCATGTAAAGAACCAAAAAGTATAATTAAAATCTTTGACTGGAAGATACCCTTCAAAAAAATCGAGAATCTCAATTGGATTAAATTTCTTAAAAACTTTATCTATATGAATCAATTTCTTTTTCTGAACCTTAGGTTCAAAATTAATCAATTTTGAATATTTTAGTGTCGGCGATAAATAAATTTTGCTCATAAATTGAAAAAGTAAACTGTTTCTCGTTATCTTTTTCGTCAACGACTCATATCGTAATATATTATAATAATTTCCAATTTTTATATTATTTAGATCTGATACCATGTTTTTATCAATTCCATCAGTTTCTAATTCTTTTGAAACTTTAATTGAAATTTTCTTTCTTTCTTGTTTTGATAAATATATTTTTGACTTCGTCGAGAAAGAAAATTTCAATTTTTTCGATATTTTCTTGCAAAGATCGGAAAAAGACACAAATTTGATTTTATCAAATTTATTAGTTAATTTTAATTGAAAAAGTTGATAAATTTCTTTCTCAATTAAATTTTGGTTAAATTTTTCATATTTTGAAAAATTCTTTAGAAACTCTAAATATATAATACTATGACTTTCTATAGTATTTTCCCCCGAATAGAATAGTAGATTTTTAAAATTTGGTTCAAATTTTAGGAAAAAATTATTACCATTGACAAATAATTTTTCATTTTTGATCCCGTCTAACAAAATAGTATTTTTAGTCAAAAATGCTGTTAATAAAGAATAAAGAATAATTCTATTATTTGCTTCATCAATGAGTGGATCAGCAAGCAAATGATTCATATTTTTCTCAATTAAGTGAGAATTTTCTGTTAAAGTTTGATTAAAAATATTTTTTGGTTCAACATTATTATTGGTAATATTCCTATAAATTTTATTCATATTTTTTGACTCGGAACTTTCAAAATATTTTTTTAATTTTATAAAAAAATGAAAAGGAACGATTTTATTTGAGGAATTTCTCATTTCATACAGCCGAGAATAAATGTCAAAACTTAAAATTTCATATTTTCTATTTCTGATATTAAAAAGAAAGCTCCGCTGAAACTTTGTTTTCCAAAGTATTGAGCATTTATTAAATATGTTCTTTTTGTAAATCACTTCCGAATAAAAAAGTTTGAAAAATTTACTAAAGTATTTGTAAGAATTCATATATATGGAACTTTTAAATAATAAATTTTGTTTTACTAATTCATTCCCATCATTATAAGTAATCTGAATCCCTCGAGATACTAATAATATTTTATTAAGAAAATTTTGATCTTTAATTTCATTTGACTGATTCAATACTATATCTAATTGCTTAGTTCTTATTATTAGATGCTCTTTTAAACAAATACAATTTCTCAATGAAATTATTTTTTTACATTCGGAAAATAATGGGAATAGATTGAAAATTCCTAGCAAAAATCCATTGGATTTTTTTCTTGTCGTATATCCCATTTTTCCTCTCAAAGAATCATTTAAGCTAATTATATTATATGCGCGGTTAAAGGGAAAAGAGCAATTTAACAAAAAATTTGAATGATATCTCCGAGTTTTCCACGATATTATCTCAATATCCTCGAATTCTATATTATTTTTTAACTGACGAATTGTCCTAAGATTTTGGAAAATTTTACTATTTTTTCCCCCCGAAGCAAGTTCTTTTTTAAATTCATCTATTAATAATGGTTCAAATAATAATGGTTTAAAAAAGATAGGATTACCATTTTTTGTTTCCGGCTGCGAGAATAAATTATTTATATTTATAATATATTGACTTTTAGAAGGTTCTTTCAAAAAATCCAAAAATGAAGATAATTTTTTTTTTAAAAATGTTCGTTTTCTAAATATAGGTTTTGGAATTGACTTATCCTTCGAATATATAATTTTTGTTATCCATTTCAAATTATGATTATCAATATGCAAATTATAAAATTGATTGAGATTACTAAAAGGAAAGAATTTCCAATTTTTTACGTTTTTATTCATTGTAAAGGGATATTCAAGAATATGAAAATTCTTATTCATTTTATTATTCAACAAATTTTCATTTCTTATTTGAATGTTAGATTTTTTTACTTTATATCTAAGATGCCTAGAAAATTTATATACTGCATTTGATATAATATTTTCTAAGTTTAGATAAAATTTGGGACTATTAAGTGGATTCAAAAAATATTTTGTATTTTTCTTTAAAAAAGTTTCTTGTTCAAATTTTTCCCAATAACGATAATTATTTGTAAATAATTGCCATCGATAAATTTTCATATAATTTGAAAAGTATAAATGTCCTTTTTCTCTAAGAAAAAAAGAAGATTTAACTAAAATTTCATTAGATTCCCCCGAACTTTCTAAGTTTTGAAGAATTTCTTTTTCCATAAAAAAATCGTCACTTTTGATTTCTTTTACAAAGAAATCAAAATTCAGCTCATCTTTTCCCTTTTCAAATTCAAACAGATTTTTTTTTTTTCCCTCGACTAATATTTGAGCGTTTAGACGCCTAATAATATCGAAACTAAATTCTTGTCTTAATAATTTTTTTTTTTTTAAAAAAACATTGGGTAAAAAAATATCGAAGTTTTTGTTAAAATTTCTGAAGGATTTTTTATAAATACCCATAGAATTTTTTCTATCATAGTCTTTCAGTCGAACTTTTGCTAAACTAAATTTATTTCTCTCAACTATGTTTGTAATATTCAGGCTATGTATCGAAATAAGCATAGGTAATGTAAACAACATTAGACTGTTTAATATGAAATCATCATTCTTTTTCAAATTACGTAAATCAATTGATAAAGTAATCATTCGAAAATTAAATGAATTAATAATTTTTTTTTTTTTTAAAAAATTTGCGATTAACAACCCGAGTAAACTGCGTTTTACCCATGAAGTTGATAAAATCCTAGTTTTTTTTATTTCACCCAAATATAAGTTTTTATATGAAGATTTTTTTTCCGGTAATTTTTGTTTCATTGTTTCGCAACAGTTACATAAGATTTTACTAATAAATATATTTCTTTATTGAATTTTTCAAACAAATATGTTTTTATCCAAAATACTTGAAAATATTTTGAGAAATTTGAGAAAAAACGTATTTTATAATGTTTCTATTCTATCGGGACCCATTTTACATAAAATCTCTTTATTTTTCAATAATTTGTTTTTACTTATCCTCGATAATGCCATAAAGAAAAGCTTGCGTCAATCGCTGAAAAAAATATTTATATATTTTTTTCACATTTTCCTCATAATTGAAGACTGTAACTGTTTTCTTATTTCAAGTGCTATTGAAAAAATTCAATTATGGAATAATAAACTAGCTTAACCTATTTATTTTATCATATCTGCAAGAGGGTATTTTAACATGAAAGCATTCTATAGGTAATGCCAATCGTGGATTAAACATTAACTAACTCAAACTTTAATCATACTTTTCCGAAACAATTTGAATTGTGAGATTAGTTTTAACGTTATATCTGAGTGTAATAGAAAGAAATGTTATAGTGGGTAAGCTTAAAAATGTCTTGAAAGCTTAATATTTTATTCTTGTTCTCATATGTGTTTTCCGTTCTCTACATACTGACCTAAATCTTATCCACAGGAAATCGAACAAGTAACAAATGTAAATTCGGTCAATAATAACTATTGTAGTTTCGTAAATCTTTTGATCAGAGAATTTATAGATATTATACTATATTCCCTGATTCCCTTAACAAGAAAGGATTTTTTACTAGATGTTTCAGAAATAAAACCAACGATACTTCAATTTTTGGGCGAACGACGGGAATTGAACCCGCGAATGGAGGATCCACAATCCACTGCCTTAATCCACTTGGCTACGTCCGCCCTATTTATTCCTCATTCAAATAATGATCCTCAAAATTTGATTTCTGAGGATCATTATTTAGTTTTCTCTTCCCTTTAGAACATTTTAAGTTTCTATAAGGTTCAAGTCTACTTTAAGATATTAACCATTAGTAACAGGAGCTTCAATAGCAGCTAAATCTAGAGGGAAGTTGTGAGCGTTACGTTCATGCATAACTTCCATACCAAGGTTAGCGCGGTTGATAATATCAGCCCAAGTGTTAATAACACGACCTTGACTATCAACTACAGATTGGTTGAAATTGAAACCATTTAAGTTAAATGCCATAGTGCTAATACCTAAAGCAGTAAACCAAATACCTACAACAGGCCAAGCAGCTAAGAAGAAATGTAATGAACGAGAGTTGTTGAAACTTGCGTATTGGAAAATTAATCTACCAAAATAACCGTGAGCTGCAACAATGTTATAAGTTTCTTCTTCTTGACCAAATTTATAACCTGCGTTAGCAGATTCATTTTCAGTAGTTTCTCTGATTAAACTAGAAGTTACCAAAGAACCATGCATAGCACTAAATAGAGAGCCGCCGAATACACCAGCAACACCCAACATATGGAATGGATGCATAAGGATATTATGTTCAGCTTGGAATACAATCATGAAATTGAAAGTACCAGAAATACCTAAAGGCATACCGTCAGAAAAGCTTCCTTGACCAATAGGATAAATTAAGAAAACTGCGGTAGCAGCAGCAACAGGTGCTGAGTATGCAACAGCGATCCAAGGGCGCATACCCAAACGGAAACTAAGTTCCCATTCACGACCCATGTAGCAAGCTACACCAAGTAGGAAATGAAGAACGATAAGTTCGTAAGGACCACCATTGTATAACCATTCGTCTACAGAAGCTGCTTCCCAAATAGGATAGAAATGTAAACCGATAGCTGCAGATGTAGGGATAATAGCACCAGAAATGATATTATTTCCATATAAAAGAGATCCAGATACGGGTTCACGAATACCATCAATATCTACAGGAGGAGCTGCGATAAAAGCGATAATAAATACAGAAGTTGCTGTTAATAAAGTAGGAATCATCAATACACCGAACCATCCAATATATAAACGATTTTCAGTGCTAGTAATCCAATCGCAAAAGCGACCCCAAATGCTTGCGCTTTCGCGTCTTTCTAAAGTTGCAGTCATGGTAAAACTTGGTTTTTAAAGTAATAAGAAATTTCCCAAATAATTTAACTTGTTAAATATAGTATTACACACATTGAATTATTATGTCAACCGATATTAAATTATTGAATAAAAAAGTCTTTGATCTGGGTTGCCCGGGGATCGAACCCGGAACTAGTCGGATGAAGTAGATTTATTCATTTTTTATTATTAGTGAAAATCTCTTCCCAAACCGTACTTGCAATTTTAATTGCATACGGCTTTCTACATGTATTTCATTCATCCTCCGTAATCCCGTACATTTTTCAATTTATGTGAAAGATGAGCAAAATAATTTATCTCAATAATATTCAAATACCAATTTTTTCTTTCGTAAAGATGCCACGAATTGGAATGTGTTTTTTTCAGAGAAACTGAGTTCGCAATAAAATTTGAGCCATATTTTTTCCATACGGTACGTATAGTACTTTTATGTTTACATGCTAAGGTTTTAGCGCAGGAAAATCGAAGAATATATTGTAATTGATATAAACCTTTTTTCTCAACGCACCCACTGTAATAACAAAAAATATTTTTAATTATTTGATCAAATCGTCTAAAAATTTCATGATCTGTTAACGTTGTCCAAGATACTCTGCAAATAGGCCTTCCGGTAGTATCACAAAATTTTTCTTTAGCTAAAAATTGAATTAAGGGTACAATGGGAATAATAATACAAAATTCTTTGGCAACTAAATTTGTGTTAATCAAATTATGGACTAACTGAATCTGCATCAAATTAGATTTGTCTCTAATACGAAAAAAGTATCCCAGAAAACAGAGATGATTTTTTGATAAATCTTTGATACTTACTCTATAAGGTTCAAACCATAAATGAAAATATTTTTCCCAAAAAATAATGAAGAAAAGATTCCAGTTTTTTGTAAATAAAGTGTTATGTCTATCTGTACCTACAACCAAATTATTCCGATATCTTGCATAATGAATTGAAAGATTTTTTTGAAAAATCTTATTCGCAGGTACAAAATATGATTGTTCCGATATATATCGAATTTTTCGAAGGGAATTAGTTTGATTGATAAAATACCAAAAAAAATTAGATTGAAAATTATAAATTTGTTTCCATATATGAATTAAAGAATACTCAAATTTCTGAAGTTTGAAATTCCACAATAAAGTATAAAATAGATTTTTGCGAAAATAAAATTGTGGGGTCAAAATAACTCTCTTTTCATTTTGATGAAGTAATAATCTTAAAAGATGTAGAAATGAAATATCTGAAATATCTTGACGAAAAATTCGAATTAAAATTTCTGGATGAAAAGAATATGGTATTGCAATATCTAAACAACTCGTAGAGTTATAAAAATTTTCTTCCATGAAGGAAAATATAGAATGTATAGATTGATTACTATTCCATTCATTTGCTTTCTCTATAAATGATTCTGATCTAAGCTTTAGAATGAAATTAAAAACAATTATTAGAATTTCTTGAACAACTTGAAATTTATTAATAAATTTTTTGGAACTAATCCAACAATAGTTTGATTGACGTGATCTTTGAATCAAACGTTTCAACGTTAGAAAATTTAATTCGTTATTGGAAACATAAATATTATGGTTTCGATACCTTGTATCATCTACGAAACGATTATATGCAATTCCGTAAAAGTCTTCTTGGAATAAAATTGGATATAAAAAACATTGTTTCCACAGATTTCTATTTTCAATTTTTTCGAGCTCCCTTGTAGTATAAACCTTAGCTATGGTACTCATATAAATTATTTTACTGGAATAGGAGATGGTGAATACAATACATGATATTCAATCTGTTCGGAATCCAAAATATTTTCTGCCTTACAAAGATCGTTCTCCTGACTTAATAGTTAATAGAAAGTTTAAATTAGCCAGTATGCTGGTTATTTATATACATTAGTTTAAGTATTTAGGATTCACTATGGGTCAAAATTCCAATATTTTGAAATGTTAGAATTTTTTTCCTTATAAATTGACTATATAAAAAAGCTTTTAACAACTTAATTAAATTGTATAGAGGAAATGTTTCGATACAACATTCTGAAACAGAAGCTGGTTCTTTATTTACCTATGATTTAAGCAATTAAGCTTTATCCATTAACTCTAATTAGCTGAAAAATTGAACGACATGCTATTTTCTCCAAAAAGTTTCCTTCTAAGATCAGTCGCGATATTGCAAATCTTGTCAAGGGTTTGGATGAATTTGTGACTTCATCTAAATGTGTAAAAAAAATCCAAGTCGCACTTAAAAGCCGAGTACTCTACCATTGAGTTAGCAACCCCATTATCGAATTCATAAAATTATGTAAATATTCTAATCAATTGAATAAACACTATGAATTATATAGACGCTAATTCAATTTGTCAATTTATATTTATGAATTACAATGAATACATTCATTGTAATTCATAATTATATATATAATAATGAATTACAATCTAAAATCTATAAAAAAACTCCGTTATAAATTATTTTTCCCTATTTCCTTTGAATTTCGAGATAAATTGTGAGTAAATGTTATTTATGTTCAAAGCATTTATTTTCGGTATGAAAATAACTAAATATAAATATATAAAAGAATGTAGAACTGGATAATAAAAAAGTAATTGTATGGAACCAAGAAAGGGATTCATAATTATATGTTTATAAATTTCATTTTAAGTGTTTTTTCGAGTATTTTAGAAAATTTCAAATATATCATTTATTTATTTTTCTAGCAAATTTCACAAATTGAATTTCTTTTAATTAGCAATCTTTATTGTTTATCAATGAGAAAATTAAAACTCTATTAAGCATTTAATGCTTCTTTAGCTGCATACATAATTTCTACTGTAATTTTGGCAACACCGTTTTGTCGGGCAAATTTTTCCGTATTCCTTTTTATTTTACCTCTCACAAAACCTGGAATTTTATTCAATTCTAATTGACTCTCTGAATTCCAAGTTAAATCTGTATCTGTAGATAAAGATTTAGTAATAACTTCTTTAGTATCATGACCACCAAAAATTTCTAAAAGATGATCTTCCATTCCTAAAGTAAATGAATTATAAACTAAATCTGCAACTTGATTAGTACCTTCATAACCTAGGAAAGGCCGATAACCCAGTGTAAAATTTTGAATATGAACTGGGGAGGAAATAACTCCACAGGGAATATCGAGACGTTTACCGATATGACGTTCCATTTGGGTCCCAAAAATAGCTGACGGTTCTATACGCGCAATCATATCACCCACTTCTGTATGATCATCAGTTACAAGTATCTCATCGCAAAAATTTTGAACTTGTTCTTTGAACCATTCGCCATCATGTTTGCAATAAGTACCTGCACAACTCACACGAATTCCCATTTCACAAGCAAGAATTTTCGTAATAGAAGCAGCATGGGTTGCATCACCAAAAACTACTGCTTTTTTACCCGTTAAATTCTGACAATCTATAGATCGTGAAAACCAAGCAGCTTGAGAAATAAATCTGGTTTGTTCATCTATATATGGTTCATAATTTACTCTCCCATTTAATGAGATAGGTGATAATAGATTAATTCGTTCTTCTATTTGTCGAATGCAATTAGCAATATCGACAACCCCCATAGGAGTTGTCGATATGTAAGACATTCCAAATTCCTTTTCCAAATATTTTGCTGTCATTAATCCAACTTCACGATAAGGTACTAAATTAAACCAAGCTTTTGGTAATTGATGAAGATTTTCTACCAACCCTCCTTCGGGAATTACTTGATTTATTGCAATCCCTAAATCTTTTAATAAACGTTTTAATTCACGACAATCATGTTGATTATGAAAACCTAGCGTAAAAATACCTATTATATTTGCCGATGGTTCATCCGTCAAAGATAAATTCAAATTGCCTTGTCGACGAGCCTTCTCCAAATAATATCTTACAACTTGTTCCAATGTTCTATCAGCCGCTTGAATTTCATTAACTCGATAATGATTAACATCCGCAAGTATCACATCGGAATCGGAAATCGTTGAAGCTCTGTCAACAAAATTCTGCAAATCTTCTTGCAAAATACTCGAAGTACACGTCGGCGTTAATAGAATCAAATTCGGACGTTCTTGTTTATCTTTCCGAGAAATATTATCTACTACTTTTTCCTGAGATCCACGAGCCAATACATGACGATCCACGATACTAGCAGTCACAGGAGTGAAATCTCTTTCTCGTTCCAACATAGAACGCATAACATTGAAATAGTCATCTCCTAAGGGAGCATGCATAATAGCATGTACATTTTTGAAAGAACTAGCTACTCTTAAAGTTCCTATATGGGCTGGCCCCGCATACATCCAATAAGCTAATTTCATAAATAAAAATCTCTTTATTTTCAATAATCTGTTTTTTCCCATTTTGAAGTGTGTGAATGGATGGGAAAGAATATACACATATTATACCAGATAATTCTCTTTTTCAATATTGAAAAAATTTACTCAATATTTATTTCTGGGACGAAAGGATTCGAACCTCTGAATGACGGGATCAAAACCCGCTGCCTTACCACTTGGCTACGCCCCATGAACTTTTTTCCCTTTTTTAACAATTACCTATTTGAGGGTAACATTAGTTTGAATCTCTGTCAATTATTATATTCACCGAATATACTAACACAATTAAAAAAAATTTGTAACTACTTTGAAGCTGAAAGAACTTGTAGTAAGATATAATTAGTAGTTTTGTCATTTATCTTCTATTTCACTCTCGTAATAATATTGGGAATAAAAATCTTAGTTATGTTTAATATTTATTTAGGAATAGGGTCCCATTTGACTAGTCTCGGTATTTTCGTTAAATTACCCGAAGCTTATGCTATTTTTGATCCAATCGTAGATGTCATGCCAATAATACCTTTGTTCTTTTTTCTCTTAGCTTTTGTTTGGCAAGCTTCTGTAAGTTTTCGATAAATTCAGCTAATTATTTGAACGGTTTTCGCACAAATCCCATCAAAATGAATGAGGATTTGTGTGAAAATAATTCAATTTAATTGGAAAAACGGCAAAGTGGTTAATTATGACAGTTTCAACAATTGTTTTAGCTTAATAATTTTGGCTAACGGGGGTTCAATTCCCTTTTTCTCCGTGGAAATTAAAATAAATATTTCAATTTACAATTTATTCTATTCCATTTCTAGTAATGACCCCGGAGATTACGTCATGCTTACCCTTAAGCTATTTGTTTACACAGTAGTTATATTTTCCGTTTCTCCCTCCGTTTTTGGATTCTTGTCTAACGATCCTGGACGTAATCCTGGACGTAAAGAGTAAAAAATATTGATTCTCTATTTATAAAGGGAGAGAGAGGGATTCGAACCCTCGGTACAAATAGATTGTACAACGGATTAGCAATCCGCCGCTTTCGTCCACTCGGCCATCTCTCCAAATTAAACAATTTTTTATTTGAGTCGACAACGAAAAAAGCAGAGAAAATATGTAATTCTTAAAAAGTATAATATATTGTATTGATATTTCGATCGATTTGCAATCACCGTATACGAATATATGATGATAATGGATTTATTACAATATATGACGAAAATATCCGTGCAATAAAACGTGGATTTACTTTTTTATATTTGTTTGGTCACTCAAATTATATAGAATTATTGCACCAGTTCAATTTTAGGATAGGGCCCTAGCCAATTGCAAATTGGCTGGGCCTCATAATGTCTAGAGAATCATTTATTGATATAATTCTTTACCTAATCTTAATGCCAAAATTCCTGTTACAAAAGCGCTTAAAAGAATTACAATAATTTGATTATCTGAAATAGGAGCCATTATTTTTGATTCTCCCGAACTATTTGGAAATTAGGAAAAAAATATATATATACATAAATAAAATTTTTATTTTGTTCAATTTTCAATTGATTTTTTATTATATAATAGACTCGTTAATATTGTATCGATTTCAGTTTTATATCGCTATATTTTTCTGAATACAATTTGTTGAAATTATAAAAAGGAAAAGTTGAATCAAAATGAATTTAGAAGTTATTGCCCAACTTACTGTTCTAGCTTTAATCGTTGCGTCAGGTCCGTTAGTTATAGCTTTATTAGCAGCTCGTAAAGGTAATTTATAATTCTATTTTTTCCATCTCCGAGAAGAATCCAAATTTTTTTTGAATTAATGAAATTTCGGGGATGGAATTGAAAACGATTATAAATGTAGATAATATGTTATTGTCGTTTGATAGCGGGTATAGTTTAGTGGTAAAAGTGTGATTCGTTTTTCAAAAAAGTCAAAGGATCATAAAGTCTTTTACATTTTTTGAATCTCATTTCTAAGAGAGATTGACTCTCTCCTATTATTGCAATAGTGGAAAAGACTTATTTCTTCAATTATTGAAAAAGCAAATATTTAAAAATCAAAAAATCTATGGAAAAAAAATTTCAAGGCTAAAATTTCATCGGAACTAAACCACCCATTATCGAATAATAAAGTGGTGCTATGTTATATCGAGTTAGAAACTAAATATCTTTAGTTTGCTAAAGATATAAGCATTTTTATCCATTAACTCGGTGAAATACGCTTTCCCAAAGATATTTTCCAATTTAAATGAGGAACGAAGTAATCAAAAAGTTTTATAGTTTCTTTTTTTGGCAACATTATTTATCTTTTTGATAGGATCATCTAATAAAGTATTTTTTTGACCACAATGGTTAAATCGGTAGGAATGAACTAACATAGATGTTATAAATATATTTTCGTACTTAGGTACAACGATTTTTCGATTCAGTTAGAAATTATAAAGGAGCCGAATGCAAATAAATTTGCATGTTCGGTTCTGGAGTAGAGACGTTTTATATACACGGAAAACGTCGACTATAACCCTTAGCCTTCCAAGCTAATGATGCGGGTTCGATTCCCGCTACCCGCTTATCTCCAATCTGGAAATTAGAAACATCGAAAAATCTTGATTAGTTTTTTTCTATGTTTCTAATTTCATTTCCAATAGCGTCCATCGTCTAAAGGATAGGATAGAGGTCTTCTAAACCTCCAGTATAGGTTCGAATCCTATTGGACGTGATTAAAACATTTTTTCATTTTATTTTCCTTCTTGGAACGAGAAAAGTTCAATATATTCTTTAATAGTTTCTTCTAAAATCTTTTCTGCTTGTTCCGTGAACACTTTCGTAGAACGAATAATTTCTACAAATTGTGGTTTGTTTGTCGTTAAATACTCCCGTAATTGAACAAGAAATTTTTTCACTTGTCCCGTTTCTGGTACATCCAAATACCCATTAACTCCAGTATAAATAGTTGCTACTTGTTCCTCTACACTAAGTGGTGCAGATTGAGATTGTTTCAATAATTCACGTAATCGTTGACCTCTAGCTAATTGATTTTGCGTCGCTTTATCAAGATCTGAAGCAAATTGTGCAAAAGCTTCTAATTCTGCAAATTGAGCAAGTTCCAATTTTAATTTACCTGCTACTTGTTTCATAGCTTTAATTTGTGCAGCAGATCCAACCCGTGATACAGAAATACCTACATTAATAGCAGGTCGAATTCCCGCATTGAATGGATCAGCAGATAAAAATATTTGACCATCTGTAATCGAAATAACATTTGTAGGTATATAGGCTGATACATCGCCCGCTTGAGTTTCTACGATAGGCAAAGCGGTCATACTACCTTCACCCAATTTTGAGCTTAATTTTGCTGCTCTCTCTAAAAGACGAGAATGTAAGTGGAAAACATCTCCTGGATACGCTTCTCTACCAGGTGGTCTCCTTAATAGAAGCGACATCTGTCTATAAGCTTGAGCTTGTTTGGAAAGATCATCGTAAACAATAAGAGTATGTTGTTTACGATACATGAAGTATTCGGCAAGTGCTGCTCCCGTGTACGGGGCAAGATATTGTAATGTTGCAGGAGCATTTGCAGTTTCTGCAACAATAATTGTATATTCAAGCGCGCCACGTTCTTCAAATGTATTTACTACTTGTGCAACAGATGACGCTTTTTGTCCGATAGCTACATATACGCATACAACATTTTGACCTTTCTGATTTAAGATAGTATCTGTAGCTACTGCTGTTTTGCCCGTTTGCCTATCTCCAATAATTAATTCTCTTTGACCACGCCCAATAGGAATCATTGAATCAATTGCAATAAGTCCTGTTTGCATTGGTTCATAAACTGATCGTCTTGAAATAATACCAGGAGCCGGAGATTCTATTAGTCGAAATTCAGAAGCTTCAATTTTGCCCTTTCCATCAATAGGCTGCGCTAAAGCATTTACAACACGACCTAAATAAGCTTCACTAACAGGTATTTGAGCAATTTGACCTGTTGCTTTTACCGAACTCCCTTCTTGTATCGCTAATCCATCACCCATTAACACAACTCCAACGTTATCTGATTCTAGGTTTGATGCAATACCGACAGTATTATCTTCAAATTCTACTAACTCACCAGCCATTACTTTATCAAGCCCATAAATACGAGCAATACCGTCTCCCACTTGAAGTACAGTACCAATATTAACAATTTTGACTTCCTGATTATATTGTTCGATTTGTGTACGGATAACACTGCTAATTTCGTCGGGTCGAATATTTACCATTAGCTTCTATTAATTATTTTGCGAAAGATTAAACCGATGAAAGTTACTCAATAGTACTTTCCATGGCCCTCAATAGGCCAATATTGTGATCTATCATACGTAAATGCAATTCACTATTTAAAGAATTTTTTAATGTTTCTAAGGCCCGCTCAAGTGCTAAACGAGAAACTTGTTGTCGAACTTGTTCAATAGCCCTCTGTTTTTCAAAACGAATTGTCGCATTTTTTGAATCTTCTAATCTTTTTGAATCTTCATCTGCAGCATCAATTAAATCTTTTTTTTCTCTGTCCATTTGGGATAAACCATTTATTCGAATATTATCAGCTTTTATTTTTGCTTGTTGTAAACGCGTCGTTGCTTGTTTCAACTTATCTGTAGCTTCTTTATAGCGTTCTTCTGCATCTCGAATAGTATTTAAAATAGTTAGTTTACGATTTTTTAATAAATTACTTAATGAAGTAGATTCGTATATAAATCTCTTCCCAAACCGAGCATGAATCTTTCAATTCACTCGGCTTTCTACTCTGTGTTTTATTGGGGTCATCAACTGAGTTCGTCAGTACAGTTGCGATTTTTTCCTACGTTATAGAAAATCTATGTAGATGACTCTTTAAACAATTTTAATTGTTAACAAGATTGTTTTTGTGAAATAATTCTAAATCAAAATTAGGTTGTCAATTCGGCTTTAGGGAAAATTAAAAACTATTTTTTGTAGAATTTCTCAAATGAATTTTTATCGACACGAGTGTTATGTATCAGATAAATTCGCAAATAAATTTTATATGGTGAGATAAAGAAAATCACAATTTTGCCTAGACTTTAAGCAGTTAAGCTTTAACCATGTTCGATTTTTTCCCAGGTCAAAAGATTTTTTTGATTCTACGAAATGCTATAGTTCCTTTAGATCTATCTTCCATTAGGTTATTCGTTGGGATTATGTACCTCATTTGAGTACCATTGGATAATTCCAATTATTTTATTTAAATATTCAATCCGCACACACTCCCTTTCCAAAGTAAACTAATAAACCTAGTACTACACCCAAATTAATTAAATTTGTTTCCAAAAGATTTGTATTTAATCCGAAACTATTAGCTAAAATCCATAATTTTGGAGAAATAACAAAATCAATCTCATTTTCCATATTGTCCTCTCATTAAATTATTAGATTACACAATTTTTGTGGAGTCTTTTTCACTCAACACTCTTTTTTAGATCAAACCAAGTTTTTTTGTTTTTTTCCTCTCCCTTGATGAAATTAAAAAAGGGGAGGAAAAAAAGATTTTTTCAGATATTAATCATCTATTACTAAATATTAAACAAAAGGATTCGCAAATAAAAGTGCCAAAGCTACTACTAATCCATAAATAGTTAAAGCTTCCATAAAAGCTAAACTTAAAAGTAAAGTACCGCGAATTTTGCCTTCCGCTTCAGGTTGTCTAGCAATACCTTCAACAGCTTGACCCGCCGCAGTGCCTTGACCAATACCAGGTCCAATCGAAGCTAAACCTACAGCTAATCCAGCAGCAATAACAGAAGCGGCAGAAATCAAAGGGTTCATAATAATATCCTGTAACTAAAAATTAGTAAAAGATTTTTACTTTAAATAAAAATCAAGTTTCCTTTGCTTACTGAAATTTTCTATTCGAAGCAGTTAATAACTCAAAATGTCTCTTTTTAAAAAGTGATAGTATCACCAAAAAAATTTTAGTATTTTTTACAATTGTATCAAATCTTCAATTATGCTTATCCAAAAATAAATTTTAACTAAGGAATTAATCCTTGTAAACTTTTATTAATGATTAATATAGAAATTTATAATATATTTAATTCATATATTATAAATTTTGAAGCTGGTAAGAAAAAATTTCATTAAATTTGGGTAATTATTTAGACGAACTTTATATTTAATGGTGACCTTCCATAGACTCTCCTATATATGCTGCCGCTGGCGTAGCAAAAATCAAAGCTTGAATAGCACTTGTAAATGATCCTAAAAACATCATGGGTATAGGAATAACCAAAGGCACTAGCGAAATTAGCGCAGCAACAACTAGCTCATCAGCTAATATATTTCCAAAAAGTCGAAAACTGAGCGATAAGGGTTTAGTAAAATCTTCTAAAATATTTATTGGTAAAGGTACAGGTGTCGGTTGTATGTATTTGCCGAAATAACTTAAACCTTTTTTGTGGAGACCAGCGTAAAAATAAGCTACTGATGTCGATAGAGCTAACGCAACTGTAGTATTAATATCGTTAGTGGGTGCAGCAAGCTCACCATTTGGTAATTCGAAAACTCGCCAAGGAAAAAGAGCTCCTGACCAATTTGATACAAAAATAAATAGGAACATGGTGCCAACAAAGGGCACCCAAGGTCGGTATTCTTCCTCGCCAATCTGGGTTCTCGTTAAATCTCTAATAAATTCTAAAACATATTCTACAAAATTTTGAGCATCAGCTGGAATGGCTTGCAAATCTCGCGTAGCTAAAATAGCTAAACTTAATAATATGGCCAATACAATCCACGAAGTTATAAGTACTTGAGCATGAACCTGAAAATTACCTAACTGCCAATAAAAATGTTGGCCTACTTCTACACTAGATATTTCGTAAAAATTATTGTTGGAAATTCCTACAAAATCAGGCGTATTACTCCTTCTAAAAAAATAGATTTACAAATTAAAAAATAACTTTTAAAATTTTCTTTCTGTTTATTTCATAAATATTTATTTGTTTTTCATTTCATGAATATTTTTTACCTATTCCGAATTTGTTCTTCATATAATACTAATAAGAAGAATAATAAATCAATTTTATTGATTTTTCAGTTAAAACTGCCAATATTATTGAAGAATTTTATTGGGGTATGTCAATTCGATTATAACGACCCTCGCAAATTGCAGATGATAATTTACTTAAAATCCATCTAATAGAGGCTCTAGCATCATCATTGGCCGGAATTGGAATATCTGTAACATCTGGGTCACAATCAGTATCGACTAAACAAATTGTTGGAATACCCAAGGTTATACATTCTTGAATAGCAGTAAACTCTTTTTGTTGATCAATTATTATGACAATATCGGGTAAAGTAGTCATATATTTGATCCCACCTAAATATTTTTGTAATTGATCCAATTGTCGGTCTAAATCAGCTGCTTCTTTCTTAGGGAGTTGATTGAATGTACCTTTCAATTTTCTATTTTCCAAATCTTGAAATTTTCTGAGACGGGTCTGTATTGTTGACCAATTGGTTAACATACCCCCGAGCCATTTTTGGTTTACATAATGACATCTTGCTCTTATGGCCGCGGAAGCTACTAAATCAGCCGCTTGATATTTCGTACCTACTATAAGAAATTGTTTCCCCTTACTTGCAGCATTTAAAGCCAAATCACAAGCTTCTGATAAGAAGCGAGCAGTTTGGGTAAGATTTATAATATGAATACCTCTGCGTTCTGCAAAAATATAAGGTGCCATTTTAGGATTCCATTTACGCGCTTGATGGCCGAAATGAACACCTGCTTCCATCATTTCTTCCAAATGAATATTCCAAGATTTTTGTTTCATTCTCTCATTCAAATTTTTTTGGAGGTCGGAGAAAAAATATATATATGCGATAGATCAAAGTATTATATATTATTTGTATAAACGTTCGAAATTTAAAATTTCGCTACTAAGATTCTATCAAATTTATTTTGAAATAGTTATTCTAAATAGACAAAACATCTATATTATTTCCAAATATGGATCCTTTCAATAGATTATGGATAGTTGCCATAGGCGGAACAATCGTAAATTCATTTTGATATAAAAAAATGTTTTTCATTTTATTATTGAAAGATATCTTCTTTTTAACAAAAAAAACTTCTTTTTTTTCTTCCAGATTTATTTGCCAAATAACTTCTTGAGATCCAGTTCCAGCAGGGATTATTCCACCAAGAATTACATTTTCTTTTAAGCCTTTTAACCAATCAATTCGACCTTTTAACGCAGCTTTTGCTAAAACTCGAGTTGTTTCTTGGAAACTAGCTTCCGAAATAAAACTTTGAGTATTTAAAGATGCTTTAGTTATCCCCAATAATATCGGTTCGTAAGGAATTGCTTCTTCCAAGATACGATTCATTCTTCGGGCTCGCGAAGATTCAATAGGCTCACCAGGTAAAAAGATATTTATCATTCCATCTTCCAAAGTTGTAACTTTGGAAGTCATTTGTCGTACAATAATTTCTATATGTTTGTTTGATATGTGCACACCTTGGGATTGATAGACTTTTTGAATTTGATCTACTAAAATGATTTGTCCTTGTTCTATACTTATTTTCGCACTCAAAAAGAATCCCCAAAAAGTACCAATAAATTTTTTCATATCATTGTTCCAATCCTCGAAACTATTTTCCAAATTAATAGATACCAAGTTTACTGGGCGTGCTTCCAGTAATTGTTCCACTTTAGGTAAACCTTGGATTATGTCTCCCGATTTCAATCGCTCATATATGAGCGTTATTAGAGTATCACCCTCATTAACAAATTCGCCATAATTATTATGAATAATTGCTCCTCGAGTAGCTAAATATGGTTTAGCTAATCTAATAACCAAATAATTTTTGTGGATACCTATAATTTGACCAGATGGATAATTTTCTGAGTATTTTAAAATACAGAATTTATCGAAGAAAAAACTACCAAGATTGAATTTTTGTATAATTTCTCCCTCTAATGGGAGAGAGAACGATAAACACCATTTAAATAAACTCTGATTAGTTTTTATCCGAAAAATAAATTTATGATATTTTTGATATTCATCGACAAAATACCAGTTTGGGTTCTGACAATTATTTTTATATTTTTGAGTTATTGGAGAGCTATTCATTATTAATTTACTATCAGTATTCCAATAGAAACATTCCAAAGAATTTTTAATATTATTAAAATTTCCTATAAAACCTAAATAGTCAACTGACATTATTTCGAGACAATTCTCTTTTCCCACTTTTGTGTCCCTTAATTGATCAGAATAATCTATATCGTTTCGATACTCGGAAAAATTGAAAAATTTTTTTGAAAAAATTTTATTAATTTTTTGTTCCCCAGTAAGTTTCGTTGATTTTTTGCTTTTTGCTTTTCCAACTAAATCGAATGGAGATAAAACAATAAAAGATTTGCTTTCGTCATTCTTAGTAAATATCATACGTATGATACCCTTATATTCACTTACTAATTGATTATTGGAAAGTGATAAAAAAATATTATAATTTTTTCTTTTTAAAACAGATTGAACATTCAAAATTTCTACTAGTTTATTTCGATTCAAAACACGAAAAGAATTTATCAAACTTATTTGGAGAAAATTTCTGAAAGTATTTTTTGTTTTTATCCTTAAGAAGCAGATACGAGCTTTTTCCAAAAAATATTTTTCTTTCCATTGCAAGATTAAACAGGTTTGAAGTAATTGAATGTTTTTTTTGTCAAGTATTCGGATTTGTTCACCATCTTCATGAAATAAATAACTTATAGTTTTAACTTTAAAAGTTATATGTCTTCGTAATAAATTTAAAAGGTTAATTTTATTAGATTCGTCAACAACTGAATATTCAGTTGCGGGTCTTATAAAAGCAAATGGTTTTTGTTTATAAGGCATAATCCATTGAAGATATGTCCAATCGTTGCACCGAAACTCATTAAAAATTATTTTACCAGGTGGAATTAAAATACTTATTTGTTTCGAAATTTCATATTTTTTATCTGGGTAATAAATAGTTCCAGGTAAAATTTTGACTTCATAACTATTATTTACGCCTTTCTTAATCTTAACCAACCCGCTTACATCACTTGCAACACTTGAAGTTATTAATGTACCTGCTTGAACAAATTTATTATTGTTTATCAAAAGAGATGATAAGTTTTTAGTGGAAAGATATACTTTTTCAGAAATATAGAAAAAATTACCTCCTTTAACAATTCTATATTTTGGTTGACAAAATTTTGTTTTCGTTTCGTCATAACTATTACCATTAATCGAACCGACCTTAATACTACCATATTTTATAATTCCCGATTTTCCCAATTTATATTCGGGAGGGTTTAGACTGGCTAAAACATCGTTATTTTGTAAAATCCCATTTTTTCGTAGTTTGAGAGTAAAAGGAGTTGCATTTTTTTTGCGTAATAAAAAAAAATTCTCTTTTTTTATTACATTATATCCAAATAAAATAATATTAGAGTCTACTGAATTATTCAAATTATTAAAAAGATAATGAGCTAACCTAGATTTAACCATAATTTTATTTCTTCCAAAGATCCAGGAATTTAAAATACAAATATTTATTTCTTTTTTGTTCCCAAAAAAAGAAATATTATTTATTTCTTCCGAAATAAAAATTTTAGAATCAATTTTATCTTGATTTTCATAAAATGAAATCGGTAATTTATCATTTTTATCATAGGATTTTCCAGATAATATCCATATATGAGACGTTTCAATTATCGGGTGAATATTCCCATGAATGTATTGAGAAGCGTGACGCACTTTTGTATTCCAAAACATCTCTCCCTCTAAATTAGAGTAAATATATTTTTGAACTTTTTCCTTAAAAGGTAATATTTTAGCACGAATTTCAGCAATAACTTGTTTGGATTCCACATATTGATTATTTCGAACCAATAATAAAGTTTTTGGTGGAATTGTTATATTATGTATTTTATTCTTACCCTGAATTCCTAGAAATAAATTAGTGTTGCACATCCAAGCAGGATGTCCATGCCGTGTCCGTGTCGGAATCATAAAATTTTCATCAAATTTTATGATTCCGTTAAACGGAGTTCGTACGTGTTCTGCAATATCACCAGTAAATACGCCGCCTGTATGAAAAGTTCTTAAAGTTAATTGAGTTCCAGGTTCACCAATGGATTGCCCTGCAATAATACCGACAGCTTCACCTATTTCGATCAAATTCCCATTTGTTGGACTCCAGCCATAACATGCTTGACAAACCCAAACCATACTTTTGCAAGTCAAAGGAGATCTTACATAAATTGGTTCAAGTTTCAAATTTGTTAATTTTTCGGCTAAAGAAGCTCCAATATCTTGATTACGGGTGGCGAAGCATCGATTATTTATATATATATTTTCTGCAAATAAACGACCAATTAATTTTTGTTGAAAAAAGTTTTTTTTGACTTGGATATTATTTACCAAAATACCATAAATACTTCCACAATCTTTTTTACGTACAACAATCCGTTGAACTACTTCAACAAGCCTTCGAGTTAGATATCCCGCATCTGATGTTCTTACCGCAGTATCTACAACTCCTTTACGAGCCCCGTAACACGAAATAATATATTCTGTTAAAGATAATCCTTCTCGAAAATTACTTTGAATGGGTAAATCAATAATTTGACCTTGAGGATCTGACATTAGACCTCTCATACCTACCAATTGATGAACTTGTGATACACTTCCACGTGCACCCGAGAAAGACATCATATGAACTGGATTTGAAGGATCCGTCATTCCAAAATTGGGATTCATTTCTTGTTTCAAATATTCACTTGTCGCGTACCATGTTTCAATAAGTTGACGTAATTTTTCGACGGCATGTAAATTACCACAATTATGATGTTTTTCGGAAAGATTAGTATCTTGTTCAGCATCTTCAATAAGCCAGCTTTTTGAAGGGGCTGTTAAAAGGTCATCAATACCTAATGAGATAGCACCTAAAGTAGCATATTGAAAACCCAGGGTTTTTGATTGATCCAAAACATGTGTTGTATAAGTAATTCCAAAATGGGATATTAATCTGCTTATGAGTTGCTTTATTCCAATTCGATCCATAACTTTATTGTAAAATATCAAATCGACTGGTTCTGCCATAGGAGAAAACCTCTCTTTTTTTTATAAACATAAATCACCAATGAATTTAAACCGTTAATTTTAATGGTTATTCTATTCATTTTTCGGATAAAACGATATTTTTTATATTTTGCACAAATTCCTCCCGTTTCAAAGCTCCTTCGTAAGTACCTTGTATAGCTTCGTCAATTTGTTGGTTAAATAATATACGACCTGCGGTTGTACACATATAAATGCTTAATATTTTCTGATTCCTATTCTTTCCCATTTGATAATGTTCATAAATTTTGGAAAAATTTCCAAAGGGTTTATATCTAATTTCAATAGGTTCTTCCCGAATTTTCGAAGTCACTATTTGAGACTTTATCATTCTTTGCAACCATAAAAGACTATGCAAATTTATTGTTTTTTGCTGATAGGCTCTCAAAACATCGTCGTAACTGTAAAAATATGGGATTTTTGAAAAAAATAACTTTTTAGTAGAATTGTTGTTTTCCTCACATGGGTGATATCTATTACCATAAATACCTCGAGAATTTTCTATTGTTAGAATATAAAGTCCAAGAAGCATATCTTGACTTGGTATACATACGGGTTCTCCCGTAGCCGGAGATAGTAGATTGCGACGAGAAAGCATAAGTAAACGAGCTTCAGCTTGGGCTTCTGGAGATAAAGGTATATGAACTGCCATTTGGTCCCCATCAAAATCGGCATTAAAGCCTCCACAAACTAGTGGGTGTAAATGAATAGCGCGTCCATTAACTAAAACAGGTTGGAAAGCTTGTATCCCTAATCTATGTAATGTTGGAGCTCGGTTCAATAAAATTGGATGTCCTTCCATTATTTCTTGAAGAAGTTTCCATATAATGGGCTTTTTATCCCGAATCATAGTTTTAGCTGCTCTAAGGTTGGAAGCGAGATTTTGTCCGATAAGTGTACGAATAACAAATGCTTGAAAAAGTTCTATTGCCATTTCCTTGGGTAAACCACATTGATGTAATGGAAGATAGGGACCCACGACTATAACTGATCGACCGGAATAATCAACGCGTTTTCCAAGTAAATTTTCTCGAAATCTTCCCTCTTTTCCCTCAATTAAATCCGAAAAAGATTTATAAGGTCTGTTATGACTATCCCTCATAGGTTGTCCTCTAATTCCATTATCGATCAATGCATCAACAGCTTCCTGAACTAATCTTTTTTGACAAACAATTAATCCACCAGGTGTTGAATCACTACGTGCTAAAAAATCTAGAAGAGTATTATTTCTATAAATGATTCGTCGGTAAAGTTCATTTAAATCAGATGTAATTAATTCTCCCTCACCCAATTCAATCATAGGTCTCAATTCAGGGGGAAGAACTGGTAAAACGGATAAAACCATCCATTCTGGTTTTATATTCGTCTGAATGAAATGTTTTGCCAATTTGATACGTCTAATGAGTAAATCTTTTCGTCTTTGTATCTTTCTGTCTTCCCAATTATTGCCGGTTGATTTTTGCTCCGCAAATTCTTTCCATTCAGAATGTGCGCGATTTATAACGTTTTGTAAATTTAAATTTGTTAATTGTTTCTTAATCGCATCCCCTCCCGTTGCTATCTCCCTGCTCCTAAATATTTCGAATCCGCCATGGGAAAGAAATCGAGGAAATATGTCCCTCCAAGATTGATCTTCATATTTGAACAAACCTCGTAATTTCAAGAGAGTAGGTTTTTCATTAATGGGTCTAGCAATGAAAAGATTGGGATAGGTTATTTCTAAGATTCCCCCCCAAAGATTCGGACATGAAAATTTCCCTTCATCCGGCTCAAATAGTTCTATTTTATATATATAAATCAGAAATTAGTCTTTTCTTAATTCTTTCGATTGTATAAATATACTAACTACTCATTGCTCAAGTTATAATTCCAAATTTTTTCAGAAATTTTTTGAGTTGTCTCAATCCTTTAAAAATTGAAAAAATTAATAAATTTACAAAGGTTTTTCTTGTCCATGTTCTAAATTAGTGTATCCTATAGGTTTTTGCCCCATTTCGATGATTTATCTCTTATCCAAAAGCAAATTTGCGATGAATTTACTTTGAGATATCATAAAAAAATGTTTTTTGATTTTTCGTTTTACGAAACCTAAACAGCAAATAATTTTTTATTCAACCCTAGATTAACTCCTCCAGACAATCAAAAAATTTTATAATTGTGTTATTCCGAGCTTCATTCCGTTATTTCATAAAGGTATGTCAAAATAGGAGGTATTCTAAATAGTGAAAAATTAGAATAACAGTTTTAGAAAAATCTGTAAAGTGAAAACTTATGATCAAGTCACACATCGCAATAAACTAGACTTTCTAACTCTTTAAGTGGTTTGGCTAATAGGTTGGCAATACAACTTGGGAGACGTTTTAAATACCATACGTGTGTCACGGGACAAGCTAATTCAATATATCCCATTCGATATCTTCGAATTCTTGATTCAATAAACTCTACTCCACAATGTTCGCAAAATTTTATATTATCTTTTCGATTTTCAATTCCTTGATATTTCCCACAAATGCAAACCCCACTTTTAATAGGTCCAAATATTCGTTCGCAAAACAACCCATCTTTTTCTGGTTTATGCGTTTTATAATGTAACGTATAAGGTTTTGTTACTTGACCAATGATTTCCCCAGTGGGTAATATCCTCTTACCCCAATTTTGAATTTGTTCTGGAGAGGCTAATTCAATGCGAAGGTGTTGATATTTCCGTTGATAAGTCATAACATAAAGATTCCAAGTTATTTTTTAAATTTCTTTTAGTATTAATCCCAAATTTTTCTCAAATATAGTAGCATGATTAATTTCGAGAGCTAAAGATCGTAATTCTCGAACAAGTAATTTAAAAGATTCCGGAGCGGTTTCGGGTTTAGGTATAGGTTCTCCTGTAACAATAGCGCCTAATACTTCGTAACGAGCTCGAATATGATCTGATTTTATAGTTAGCATTTCTTGCAATATATAAGCAACACCAAAACCTTCTAAAGCCCAAACTTCCATTTCGCCGACCCTTTGTCCACCTCGTCTCGATCTGCCTCGTAACGGCTGCTGGGTTACTAGTGCATAAGGTCCACTTGAACGCGCATGAATTTTATCATCTACTTGATGAATTAATTTCAACATATAGGCTTTTCCTATAGTAATTGGTTGTTCGAAAATTTCTCCAGTTCTTCCGTCAAATAAGCGATTCTTCCCAGGATTATCGGGTTCAAATAACCATGGATTTTTTGTTCTTTTGCTCGCTTCATAAAGTTGGGAAAAGACCAATTTTCTGGAAGCTTCTCGTTCATATCTTTCATCAAATGGTATTACTCTATAATTTTTTCTGAGAAAGTCGCCTGCTAAACCGAGTAAACATTCAAAAATTTGTCCAACATTCATTCGCGATGGTACACCCAATGGGCTCAATATCATATCGATAGGCGTACCATTTTGTAGAAAAGGCATATCTTGTCTTGGTAATATTTTCGAAATAATACCTTTATTGCCGTGACGTCCAGCAACTTTGTCACCTACTTGTATTTTCCGTTTTTGGAGAATATAAACATGAATAATTTTAGCATCATTTGAGCTATCTTCCCGATAGATCGATCTAACATCGATAACTCGTCCTTTTCCGCCTATCGGTACTTTTAGACAGTTCTCTCTGGAATTGGCTACTTGAATACCAAAAATAGCTTGTAATAATTTTCCTTCCGGAGCCCGTAAAGTTTCTTCTGTTTCTTGAGGTGTTAATTTTCCAACCAAAACATCGCCGGGTTCAACCCATGCTCCCGACAATACAATCCCGTTTTTATCCAAATGGCGCAGTAGATAATTATCTAAATGAGGTATTTCTCGAGTAAATTTTTCTGCACCTTGACTCGTCATACAAGCTTCAATTTCATATCTTTCGATATGAAGTGAAGTGTATATATCATCATATATTAAACGTTCACTGATTAAAATAGCGTCTTCGAAATTATAACCTTCCCAAGGCATGTAGGCTACTAAAATATTTTTCCCAAGAGCAAGTTCACCTTTAGAGGTTGCTGCACCATCAGCTAGCATTTGTCCTTTTCTTACATATTTATTGTTTATAACCTGCGATTTGTGATGCAAACAAGTATTGTTATTAGAACGTTGATATATAATAAAATTTGTATTTACTTCTTCCCTATTCAGGGATAATCTAATTTGATTACTATCAATATAATTTATTTTACCTGCCGTTTGCGCTACAATAACACTACCAGAATCTAAAGCTGTTTGACTCTCTACTCCCGTTCCCACAATACATTTTTCCGTTTCCAGAAGCGGAACGGCCTGGCGTTGCATATTTGAACCCATTAACGCTCGATTTGCGTCATTATGTTCGAGAAAAGGGATAAGAGAGGCTCCAACAGAAAAATATTGTAAGGGAAAAATACTGCGAAAATGGATCTGTTCCCAAGCAATCGAAACAAAATCTTGCCTATAACGAGCTGGAGTAATTAGTTCTTCTCGATTATTCTCATCTAATGCTAAACAATTTCCAGTGGCAATTCGATAATATTCGTCTTCTCCAGCCGACAAATTAAAGATTTTATCTTTCTCAGACAATTCAGAAATTTTATAAAAAGGACTTTCTAAACAACCTAAATTATTTATTTCTGCATGAATCGCTAATGAACCTATAAGTCCAGCGTTCATTCCTTCGGAAGTTTCGATGGGACAAATACGTCCATAATGACTAGGATGAATATCACGAACTTGAAACCCAGCAGTTCGTCTTGTCAGTCCGCCCGGACCTAAAGAACTTAATCTTCTTTTATGAACCATTTCCGTTAATGGATTTGTTTGATCCAAAAATTGAGATAATGGGTGCGAACCAAAAAATTCTTTGAAAGTCATTACTAATGGAGTGGGGGTTACTAAACTTTTAGGAGTTGGTAATCTTTTTCTCTTAGCTGCTCCTCGAAGAATTTGTCGAATTGAGTTCTCTAAACGATTCAATGCTAATTTTAATTGATCTTGTAATAAATCCGCTACAGAACAAACACGTCGATTTTTCAAATTATCTATGTCATCAAGTCTACCGATTCCAAATTTTAGTTTGATTGAATAATCAACAGCTGTTAAAATATCTTGAGGTACTAAAAAACTTTCATTTTCAGGTACGTCAAGGTTCAATTTCTCATTGAGGTTCAAACGTCCTATTTTTCCCAAGTCACACCGTTGTTGAAAAAATTTCCTCTGTAATTCTTTGCGTATAGATTCTGAGAAGGTTATATCGCCACCCAAGCAATATAATTGTTTATAAAGTTCAACTATAGCTTCTTCTCTTGACGAAGGATATTCTTTTTTAGTTTTTTTATCTATAGACTCTAAAAAAATTTTGGGATAGGAAACACTTATCAATATTTTTTTCAAATTCAAGCCCATTGCTGATAATAAAATTAAAATTGATACTTTTCGTTTTTTGCTTATTCGTGCCCATATTCGTCTTTTCCCATCAATTTCCAGTTTTAATCTTCCTCCCCAGTTGGAAATTAAAGTTCCCGTATATATGGGAATTCCATTACGATCCAATTCTGAATTGTAATAAATTCCGGGACTTCGTAAAATCTGGTTGATGATAACTCTTGCAACTCCATTGACAACAAAAGTACCCTGGGAATTCATTAAAGGAATACTTCCAAGAAAAACTGTTTGTTTCTGTATCCTATTTTCCCTTTTCTCCGTCAATTGAGCAGGTACATATAAATCTGACGAATATGTGATGGATTTATATACAGCATCTCTTTCTCCCAACGATGGTTCTGCTAATTTATATTGTTCACCAAATATACGAAATTCCAATTCTTGGTCTATATCTTGAATTATCGGAAAATTTTTGAGTTCCTCGATTAAACCTTTATTAATAAAACGATTAAATCCTTCGAATTGTATTCGCCCAAATTCGGGGAGTACGAAGATCTCCATATTTTCCTTTAAAATTTTATTGGAGTTCATTAGTATTAAAAAATAATAAAATTCAAATTTACTTTATCTTAAAAACATTTTTCTTTCATTTTCCACCAAGAAATTATAAGTTTCTAATTTTTTGAGATTCGTTTTGTCCTCAGGAACTATATAGTATAACTTGAGAAATGTATTCAATAAAGTATATTATTTGGAAATGATGAATAGCGGCATGGCCAAGTGGTAAGGCAAGGGACTGCAAATCCTTTATCCCCAGTTCAAATCTGGGTGTCGCTTTACTCTTCGAGTCTAGAGAATAAAAAAGTGGATTGTCTATTTTGTCATTTCCAGGAACAAACCGTTATGCTCTATGTATTATAGTCTGTAACATTTGAAATGTTCTTCGAGACATCGTATTACAGACAATCCAAATATATAATGAAACATTGAAAAGATAAAATCAACTGAATTAATAATAATTTATAATTAGGAATAATTCCGCGAGAAATTGCGGGGAATGATGGATTTGTATACATTCATATGTGTATATATACATATGAATGTATATCTGTATTTCGGATCGGTCAGAACGAAAATAAAACAAAAGGAGTTATGGATATTACTAATATAGCTTGGGGTGCTTTAATGGTTGTTTTCACCTTTTCCCTATCACTCGTAGTATGGGGAAGAAGTGGTTTATGAATTTATCTTGTAAAATTTAGAAAAATACTCTGTTAATTTTTTCACTATGCTAGTCAAAATAAAAAGGCATTGAATTTTGTAAAAAATTCAATGCCTTTTTATTTTGTTCTCCCTTCCAGTAAGAAATATGTTTGGTATAAAAAACTCTTTTAAGTTCGCTCTTATTAATGCAAAAATGGCTTCTTAATTTAGAATCTCTGTAAGTACATCGTGTTTGAATTTTCGAATTCATTACTATTTTTTTTGTATGTCCCGAATAATGGAAAGAATTTCTCAAATAAATATTTTCCATAATAAAAAATACGCTCGTTCCGCTTAGAAGTATTTGAGATAATAAAAGAATCGGATCTAATCGCCAACCTTGAAAAAAAAGAATCCCTCCACATAATAAACCGATGGAGGAGAAGAAAAAATCATAATATTGGGATAGGTTGAAACAAACCCCCCCTAAAAACCATATATGATCCTTTCAAATCGGTATGGCTTAAGCAAAAAAATATTTACCCGAGATCCACGTCAATTAAAAAATCTTTTGGATTGTCTTTGTTTTCAAAATTAAATAATATTTATTGGTTATATCTAATTTTGAAAAAGTTCTATTTCGTAGTACTTTCTTCTCCCATCTTCAGGTTCAAATTAAATTCCGTTGCTACTACCATTTTCTTCCAGAGAAAAAAATCTTTATTTGTAATAACTCGTTGAAAACGTTTTCGAAATGACATACAAAATGTTGATGAAACATTTTAACCATGGATTTTTACCAATTAAAGATTCAAAAATAATTTTTTTTCAAGTTTCACATTGGTCAAAAATGACTAATGTGTTGAAATATTATTAAAGTACATTAAAAAATCACACCTCTAGATACGTAAGGTTCCCTTTTTTTTAGGGCGTATAAAAGTATGCCTACTATTACTAAAGCTATCCCCATAATAGTACTGGGGCCTAATTCCATATGATTCATTTTTTCTCCCATTGTATTAATCTAATGACTAGAGGGAAGGAAGAAAAACTGAAAATAATAACTATTATTTTTTATTTTTCTTCCTTCACTCGCCCCTTTATCGATAAATTCTCCTCGCTTATATCAATTATTTTGACCAGCTGTTCGTACATAAAGAATAAGTAAGAAAGCTGTGGGAATTAAGATAAAGAGAGCCGTAGCAATAAATGCTGAAATGTTTACTTCCATAGTTATATTATTTTAATGGTTTCTCGGAAATGTCCGGAATATAGTCATATCAAATACGAATCTGTTTTTGAAAAGATCATAGATAAATTGGTTGAAAATTTATACTCAAAAATTTAATTCGCTTTTCACTCAATATTGAGAAAAATTCTATATTTTGAGTTCGATAATTTTCTTTACTATCAATGAAGATAGTATAACATATAAAATATTTCTTCAAATAAAATAAGAGAAAATTTTGCCTTGAAGAGGATTCGAACCTCCATGCTTAAAGCACGAAATTTTGAATCTCGCGTGTATACCGTTTCACCATCAAGGCTTTATATTTTACATATGTAGTGAATAAAATTTTATTCTTATTATTCACTACATACAATCCTTTATATTACAAAGTATTTATAAAAATACTCAATTTTAGATTGTCTTGGATAAAATGGAAAAATGGATTTATGAAAAATCCTAAAAAAGTAGATCCCATCGTACAAAAAAGTATAGTGGATTCGATAGAATTTTTTTTCTTGAAAAGAGTATGTGAAACAATATAAGTTTGTAAATAAGGATTTAATAGTTTATCTTTTGAGTAAAGCATTAATTTTATTATTTTCAGGTAATAGTAAATTGAAATTATACTTGTAATGAGTGCGATTATAACCAAAAAATAAAGACCTATTTGCCATCCACACCAAAATAAATATAACTTACCAAAAAAACCTGTAAATGGAGGTATTCCGCCTAATGATAACAAACATATTGTTAATGAAATACTCAATAGAGGGTCCTTCTTATATAATCCTTCATAATCACGAATATTATCTGTTCCTGTACGTGAACTGAATAATATAACACAAGCGAATGTACCTAGATTCATGAAAATATAGAAAAAGGTATAGATAATCATACTATCATAACCATTCAAATTATTAGCTATCAATCCAATAATTATATATCCGATTTGGCTTATAGAGGAATATGCAAGCATGCGTTTTATATTTGTTTGAGTAATTGCAACTAAATTACCCAAAATCATACTTGAAATGGCTAATATTTCTAATATAAGTTTCCATTCATTTGGTGAGAAGACAAAAATAATATTAAAAATTCGGGTAATTGACGCTATACCAGCTATTTTGGAAGTAATTGAGAGAAAAGCAACGACTGGAGTGGGTGAGTTAGAGTCGAAAAATTTCAAATTCCCTCTCGTTCAAAACCGTGCCTGAAATTTTCATTTCACACGGCTTCTAAATAGTCAATTGGGAACAATTATTTATTTTGTTATATACTCAATTTACCATTTTCCTCGGGTATGTATATAAAGAGTTTTAATCTGAACTTTTCGAGGAATCCTTGTAATTTAATGATATTTGATATTGCTAATATTACCATTTACAATTATTTCTTTGTTCCGTTCCCAACAAATATAATAAATTTTTCCCTATTTGAGGATTAGTTTCATTGACTCGTATTCCTATATCACTTTCTGTCTCGAAGAATAGAGATTAAATTATAATGGAAATTTTTTATTTTTTACGATTTTATACAAGTTTTTCCATTTGCAAAATCTATCCCTAATAGTTATTCAATTTGTTAACGGATCTTTATTTCTTATAAAAAATATTTGAAATTTTGCTTTATTCTAAATTTCAAGTTTCATAAAAATTTCATTTTTAATCTAAGTGAAGATTGTATTTTTTTATACTATATTTTTGTTAGGTTATATCAAAATAAATGTATTGATAGAAAGAATTTAAAATCTTAATAACTACAAATTTTTAAACGGATCACACTCCTTCATAGATATCAGGAGTCCATTGATGAAAAGGAACTAATGAAAGTTTGAAAGCGAGTCCGATTGTAATACATAAAAATGCAATAAACATTCCCGTAGAATTTGACATTTGTGTATCTGAAATACCATTGATAATTCTTTGTATATTGGTCTCACCGCCTGATAGGCCGTATAACCGGGAAAAGCCATATATAAGAATGGACGAACTTAGCCCACCTATAAGTAAATATTTCATAGCAGCTTCATTTGATCTAACATCCTTTTTTGCAAAACTACATAGTAAATAAGAACATAAGCTCAAGCGTTCCAACGATACAAAGATAGTTATTAAGTCATTAGCACCACATAGTAACATACCCCCTGCAGTAGCTGCTAAAATAAATATTAAGAATTCGGGAATGGACATTCCAGTGCATTCGATATATTCTACAGCCATAGGAATACATATCATAGATGACAATGCTATCAAAATTTGAAATATTCGATTAAAACTATCTGTTTGAAAAGAACCTGAAAAACTACTAATTGGTTCTGTATTCCATTGAAATAATAATATTATTGAACTTATCAATAAACTTATTACGGAAGTGAAATAGAATATAGTTGTATTTTTGCCAGCAAATACTAAATCAGTTAAGAAAATGATTAATAAACCAAAAATTGGAATACATTCGGGTAAAATAGTGTTTCCATATGAAAAAAATGTATCAGGTTCTAATTCCATAAAATTTTTTTGTAGGATAAAATAAATTATTGACTATAATAATGCAATATTTTCTTTTATTTCCCACCGGGAGGTGAAAAATATGGTGGAAAACAAACATATAATAAAATGAAAATCTTTTGTACAATTTATTATTATTGTACAAAAAATTTTCATTTTATTTCTTCAATTAAAATATTCAATTTAGCGAAAATGTGCAAAAGCTCTATTAGCTTCTGCCATTTTATGTGTTTCTTCCTTTTTACGTATCGCAATCCCATTATCTTTAGCAGCATCTATTAACTCATAACTGAGTTTGGCAGCCATATTTCCACCTGAACGTTTCCGTGCTGCTCCCAACAACCAACGAATTGCTAATGCTTTTCCCTGGGTAGATTGAATTTCAAGTGGAATTTGATAGGTGGATCCACCTATACGACGTGCTTTCACCGTGACGTTCGGAGTTACTTTACTGATGGCTTGACGTGGTACAAATAATGGATTTTTTTTCGTTCTTCTCTTTATACTCTCTATAGCTCTATATAAAATTCGATAAGCTAGTGATTTTTTTCCATTTTTTAGAATGCGATTAACTAGCATATTGATTAATCGATTACGATATATTGGATCAGGCTTCGCAATTTTTTTTTCCGCGATACTCTTACGTGACATAATACAAATAATTGAATCAATATTTTTATTTATAAACGAATTTATTCAATTTATTTTGACTTTTCAACTCCATATTGTAGGATGGATCGTTCTAATCTTCCCCCAAACCGTACATCCGATTTTCATCGAATACGGCTTTCCACATCTCTATTTTTTACGATGCTTACTCACTTTTAATTGAGTATCCGTTTTCTTTCTATGAAAATCTTGCATTTCTTAATTCTAAATTTTGTTACCCTTAGGTCCCTTCTCTGGATAGTATAAAAAATTTACTTTTGGGACCTCAAAGTAATTGCTATTATATTTTTACTTGTTCTAAAAAAATAAAAAATTTTTTATCAATTGAAAGTTCTGGGGAAACTACTATAATAAAATTAAGCTTGAGACCCTAGGTATATTATGATATAATTTCTATTATACTAGTTATCAATAGCATGCTTTAGTCCCTTCATAACAATGTTTTCAGTTTTGAGGTTAGCTATTTCATTACCCATTCTTAGCAAAAAAGTATGGGGTATCTGGAAATGATACAGGTTTTAGTAAATGATATGCAACGCACTAGAACGCCCTTGGTGACGGTCTTTTACTCCTACTGAATCTAATGTACCTCTAATAATATGATATCTGACACCAGGTAAATCTTTAACTCTCCCTCCTCTCACTGAAACAACAGAATGTTCTTGTAAATTATGTCCCATACCTGGGATATATGCAGTAACTTCGAATCCAGATGTTAATTTAACTCGAGCTACTTTGCGTAAGGCGGAATTTGGTTTTTTTGGTGTTGTAGTGTAAAAGTTGACAGTAAAGTTACCTTTATTGTCACTCTACGAAACCGTACATGAAATTTTCATTTCATACGGCTCCTCGTTCAAATTTCCAGATTATTGGGAAGTTGCTGCTATAGTGTAAATGAAGCTTTGGTTATATCTCAATATATTTATTTTCCAAAAATCCGACGAGTTAATATTAGCTTATCTTTGTTATTATACTTGACTGGAATTATTTTATCGAAAGTGACTATTCAATTTTACATATATTTCATT